TATTTTTATTTATAAAAAATTTAATATCTAAATTAGCTAATAGTTGTTTTTATACTTTTGTGTTAAAGTGATTTTTTATTATTTTTATTAATTTGTTTTTAACGGAATAGAGGTGAATCGAACACCTAAGGGCTGCTAACACCCGAACAATTAGCAATTGTCTTATCTTACCAATGAACACTATTCCTAATTTCACCTTCTTTTATTTAGATATAACCACTTAGTAATGAAATCCATTAAGGAACTGGAGTAGATATTGACAGAAAAGGGTTAGTGGTAGACTCCACACCTACCTTTTACTGTCATCCTTAATAAACAAACCTTAAATAGATAAATAAGTAATATTAACCTTGAAAGTGGAATCAATATTCTCCTTAAATAAGGAGATAAAATAATAGAGGTGGCCACTAATTAAGATAGCTAATATTAAAATATTTGTCACTTTATACTATTTTATAGTAACTTTATAACAGGAATTAACCTTAAATATCTAAATTATAATTGTTTAAATTATTAAATTTCATTATTTAAGGGGGATAAGAAATACCATAAATTTGTAATATATGCTCAAAACTAGAGTTTATATATTTTATGATATAATTAATTTATTTTTGTCTAAACTAATTTCTAATGTAGTTCGATAGCATCTTTTAGGTAAGAACATACTAATAATGTAAATACAAAAGCTTGAATTAAAGATACTGCTAATTCTAATCCAACTAATGCTAAGAAGATAGCAAAAGGAATTAAAGTAATTACAGCTACAATTATGCTTTTTGTAAATAATTGATATAGGTATGTTGATAAAATTTTTAATAAAGTGTGACCAGCTACGATATTAGCAAATAATCGCACTCCTAATGAAACTGCTCTAGCTAAATATGAAACTAATTCAATTAAAACTAGTAAAGGAACTAATCCTAAAGGAGTACCAGCTGGTACAAAGAATGAGAAGAATTTAATACCATGTATGTAAAAAGCTAAAATAGTTACTCCAATAAAGATAGTTAAACTTAAACCTAGTGAAACTACTCCACTTGCTGTAACTGCAAATGAGTAAGGAACGTTAGAAATTAAATTACCCACTAAAATAAAGAAGAATAAAGAGTAAATGAAAGGTAAATATACTTCATTGTGAGATCCTATTTGTTCTCTAACCATTGAACTTAAACTTGCAAAAGAAGATTCAAAAGATATTGACCATTTATTTGGAATTAAATTTGATTCATTATTTCCATATAAATGTAATCCTATAACAATTAATAAGATAAAACAAGTATATAAAGCTAAATTAGTTAGAGTAATATTTAAATGACCTAGTATTGGAGCATTCAAACCTATTAAATTAGTAACTTCAAATTGACTTAAGGGTGATAAAACTAAAAATTGTTTCATTATAAAATAATTATTTTTAACTGTATTTTTATTGTTTATTTTTTTTTTCTTGGGTGTTAATATATTTTTTATTTATTTGAATTTTTTTACTTAACTTCCTTTTAAATAGATAGAATTACAATTTACTCATATATTCCTATAATAAAGGATATCAATACGAAAATATCTAATTACTTTCCATTGATTTATAGTAAGTGTGTGAAAGAAAATATAAAAAGCCTTCAATAAAGTTTAAGTAAATATATAACTTTTATTATATAAAAAGACTTTATATTTAAGTATAAAAAATATTATAATTCTAATAAGAATTCTGACATCTTATTGGAGTTGAACCAATATTCTCTTGTTTCGAAGACAAACGCTTTTAACCATTCAGCTAAAGATGTAATATATAACTTACTTTTACATTAAAAAGAATTTATGAAATAAAATATGTATACTCCATTAAAAAATAATATAAATACGTAGATATTACGTTATAATATTTATTAAATGAATTACTAACAGTAAGTAAATGTGATATCACATTGAATTTTTAATTAATAATGTAAAAACATTAATTTTTATAAAGTTTTAATTTATTTAAATAATAATACTTAATTTAAACTACTGAATATTCTAGCTAGATGTAATTTAGAATATAGGGGGATTTAATTAAATTAACAATAACTAATTAAATTGTTAAAACTTTAGTTTTAATTTATAATTAAAGATTAGTTTTAAATCTGATTAGTATTATAACTATAATTAATTACTATCTACTCTGTAAATTGTTTCCACAATTACATTATTACTCCTTAGAAATGATAATTGGACTCTATTTACATGATTATTATAGAAGGAATATTATTTCTTCTTATATAATGAAATGAGAGAACTATTAAATAAAGTATTAATTTTTAGAAGGAGATAAAACTAATATTAATGAAGCAAAATATATAATAATTAATCTTATTTCACTAATCATAGAAGTATCTATTAATACAGGAGCGAAAACTAAGAATAATAAAGAAAGTAAACCTATTGTAATATAAAGTGAGTAAGTAGTTATAATTCCTGTATCTAATTTAGCTATATTCATTCCAGTATTAGTAAATGCTTTAGATAATCCATAAGGTCCTAATAATTCGATAGCACCTCTATCTATTTGTTTTGATATTATATAACCAAGTTGTAATCCCGCAGACACTATATAATGATTATAGATTACATCAAAATAATATTTTCCATTTAAGAAGCTATAAATTTTTCTACCTAAAGAAGTATCAGTTAAACCTATAATAATTTCAGGTGCTTTATGATACAATAAAACAGCTAAAGTTGCACCAGTTAGACTTAATATAGCTGGTAATAATTTTATTACAGGATTAATAGAGAATTCTGCTTCAATTATAGAGATATTATTAGGATGATTAAATAAAGAGTTACCGAAGAAATCAGTTCCCACTCCAACAAATAAATCAGAGAAGACATAACCAAAGAATATACTGAATAAAGCTAATATAGTTAATGGAATAATAACAGTTATATTAGATTCATGAGAATTTAAATAAGATTGTTTTTGACCATTAGGAGTAGTTAAGAATACTAAACTAATTAATCTAAAACTATAAAATGCAGTTATACCTGCTGTTATAGAACCCAATATAAATGCATACATACCACTGAAACTATATTGTCCATATGCTAATTCTAATATTAAATCTTTACTATAGAATCCTGTTAGATAAGGTGTAGCTAATAAACTTAAGGATCCTACTAACATTACTGAATAAGTGAAAGGTAAAAATTTAATTAGTCCACCCATTCTTCTTACATCTTGTTGATCTGCAAATGAATGAATTACTGCTCCAGCACCTAAGAATAATAAAGCTTTAAAGAAAGCATGATTTACAGTATGCATCAAAGCTACATTATATTGACTTAAACCTATAGCCATCATCATATATCCTAATTGAGATATAGTACTAAAGGCAATAATTCTTTTTAAATCATTTTGTAATAAACCACAAGTAGCAGCAAAGAAAGCTGTAGTAGATCCTATTAAAGTTATTACTAATAAAGCTGTAGGACTAAATTCTAATATTGGAGAACTTCTTAATAATAAATAAATTCCAGCTGTAACTAGAGTAGCAGCATGTAATAATGCACTAACTGGAGTAGGAGCTTCCATACTTCCAGGTAACCAAGAATGAAGAGGAATATTAGCACTTTTTGCTAAAGCACCTCCTAATAATAATAGAGCTACTATAGTAATTGCAGTTTCATTAATATTAGGTACTAAAGAATATATTACAGAATAATTTAAAGATCCAAATAATGCAAATATTGCAAAGAATCCTATACTCATTAACATATCTCCTCCTCTATTCAGAGTAAAGGCTAACATAGCTGCTTTATTTGCTTGTATTCTAGTGAAATAATAATTAATTAATAAATAAGAAACTACTCCAATAGCTTCCCAACCTACAAACATTACAAAATAATTTCCTCCACAAATTAATACTAACATACCAGCTGTAAAGGCTGAAAGATAAGAGAAGAATCTTTGATTATGAGGATCAGCAGATAAATAATCAATACTATAAATATGAATTAAACTAGAACAATATAAAACAGCTAATCCTAAAGATACTGTTAATTGATCAAAATAGAATTCCCAAGAAATTGACATTATTTCTGAATTGATCCAACTTCCTAAATTAATATGTACTGGAGAACCACATAATCCTACTTCATAAAAAGCTACTGTCATCAATAATGAAGATAAAATTAGACAAGTACAAGTTACAAAATGTGAACCAGTAACTCCTACTTTTCTACCTAGAAATCCTGAAATAAATGATCCTAATAAAGGTAAAATTATAATTGATAGATACATTATGTTCTTAGTGAGATAGTTCCTCTTAATCGATAGTAAGCAACTAGAATACTTAAACCGATAACAGATTCAGCACCAGCAATTGAAATAATATAGATACTAAAGGTTTGTCCTACATTATCATCAAAACCATATGAACTTATTAATACTAATAGCGTTACTGCTAGTAGCATTATTTCTATAGCTATGATCATAAGTATTATATTTTTTCTATTTAAAATAAAACCTAAAATACCTATTAAAAATAATATTATTGATAGATTCATTGTTTACGTTTTTATTTTTCATTTTAGTTACAGTTAATAAATGCAGAATAATTTTTTTATCCCTCGTGGACGAATACACTTATTAATTCCTATTATCTTTCAATTATAAAATATATTATGCTTATTTTAATATAATTAGTCATTACTTCTACCCACATCTAGTGAGAGAGTTAAAGATTCTGTTATAGAATCTATCTGTACTTTTTTAATAATTGGGAAATTCATTTGCAATAGTTTCATTGCCTTATAAATTTTACAATATAAAATAAAAATATTGATATAAATATATTATTATTATATTTAATATCTTATCTTAAACTAGTTATTATAAGTAATAACTAGTAAACAAATTGATTTTACAAAGGAATAAGTATTATATTCGTCCTAAGAAAAAAGTACATTTTTATACTTCTACTTTTAAAATAACTTTTAATTTAATAATTTTATTTAAAGTATAAAAATAGAACCAATATAAAATATTGAACCCTATTACTTTTTAATTTGTTTTACTATCTTTAGTATCTTGTAGTACGAGAGTTGTACTTTAATTGAGTAAATACTAATTTATAATAAAATTTTTCTTTTATTATAAATAGGAAAAATAGAAAACTAATATTTTAATTTACTGTATAACAGGGGGATTATAAATATTATAATTTATATACTATTATAATATTTATTTATTGTTATTTTTATTAATTTTTTTTACTTAATTTAGTTATATAAACTCTAATTACTTGTTGTAATGTATGTTGAGGTAAGATATATTTAGAAAAGATATAGATTATAGAAAATAATACTAAAAAAGCAATTACTATTTGATTAAAGAAAAAAAATGGTATTAATTGAGGCATTATTTAATATGTATTTGTATGATGCTCTTTTAAAGAACTATCTCTGCTTATTGTTTTAACCTTCCCCACCCTTGTTCTATAATTACCTTTATCAGCTATACTACTATTTATATAGTATCGTCGTCTTACAATTTTATTTTATTAAAATGTTAGGTAGTACTCTATTTTAAATAAGTAGATATAACGAAACTATGTAGTTGATTGAGGAGAAAATTAGTAGCATAATAATGGGGAAATAATTTTAGGTAAGCGCATATAGTAATATATACTATTATTCTTAATGAGATATTGAGAGTATCTTAATCCAGACTTGTCTGATTAAGAAAGTATTGCAATTACTTTCGTTATAGCTAGCTATTTTTCTTGGTAATCTCAATAATTTTTCTTATTGAAAATTTAACACCATTTCCGATTATTATTCATTAATAACGGACTTTATTAATTAAGACTCTTCCATATAAATATCTCTATCATTCCTTGCTATACCTTTCATTATTTTCCACCTGTCCCCACTCCATACCCTTACCCCTTTATCACATCCAATAGGAGATGTGTGGTAGATATAATATCGAAGAATAGAATTGAGTTATAGTGATGCCAATATGGGCCTTTTTAATTAAAAAAAGTTCAGATAAATTAAAACTCTAGATATACCTTCTTTTAAGTTAATTGAGAAGATAATATAATTTAAGGCGATCCTTATCAGAATTGAACTGATCCTTGCTCCTTGAAGGGGAGCTGTACGAACCACTATACGAAAGGACCTTTTATTCTATTTAATTTTATTAGCGAGATTAGGAGTTGAACCCAAACTAACAGTTCATGAGACTGTTGTGCAAACCTTTACACTATCTCGCTTAATATTTTAATTTACTTACATCTATACATAATATTATATGTAAATAAAGGTAAGATTTTTTAATCTAAATAAATTAATAAAAATGAGATACTAATTTAGTTTTGATTTTTAAATTAAAATAATTTAACACTATCTTTGAAGCATGGATACGAACAAAGAGACTCGAACTCTTAAGGAATCACTTCCACTCCTGCTTAAGAGGAGATTGTTTACCAATTTCAACATGTTCGTTTTATAATATTTTTTATTATAGTAAAAAAATTTTAATTTTTATATATTAAACTCCTCTTTTAAATTTAAATATGTTGTATATATTTAAATAAATAATCTTATGACAGATTAATTTAATTAATATATAGACATTATTTATATTAAATACTTTATATATGTAATATCATTAAGATAGATATTAAACGACACTTTAATAGAATTATTATTTAATAATTTTTTAAATTATGACAATATTAGGACTCAAAGGGATTTGAACCCTTGTAAAAAGTATTAACAGTACTTCGCTTAAACCACTCAGCCATAAGACCTTATTAATTATATTCCCATCTATTAACAATAAAGTAATGAAAAGATATTTTTTAATATCAAAAAGTTATTTAAATATTGATTTATTATTAAAATATATTAATATTATTATAATTATTATATATATTATTGGGAAATTTTAATTATGGTAGGCGTGACTCGAACACGCTACATACTTCTTCCCAAAAAAAGCGACCAGCCAGTTTGTCTTCTACCATGCATTCAATCATTACTTTTAATCACTTAACTTGATTTTTATATTTTTTATACTTAGTTTTTCTCAATTAGTTATTAAAATAAAAAAAGGAGAAACATTATTTTCACGGGCACTGTGAGATTCGAACTCACGACTTTTTTTAGAAGTAATCGTTTTCAAGACGAACGCCATAAACCAGACTCGACCAAGTACCCTTATATTTTTAGACATAACTTACTAATTCTTCTACTCAATTTAAATTAGGTAAGGAACGAGTACATGTAATGGAAAAATGACAGTTTAGCACCAAATATATTTGTATATATATATATTAATTAATTCCTAGATAAAAATTCTGTCTCTTTTATTAATTGAATTATTATTTAAATATTCTGTTTCTGAATTCGTTTATTTCAGTAATAAGGTAAAACTAATAAAATTAGTTAATTAATATATCCTTACACCTCCCTGGTAGGTCCTCCCCTTTTTAATTTTAAGTATGTAGAATATAATAAAAATATTAACAAATGGGAACCAATCTTTTTAAAATATAGGTATAAAACTAATAATAATACAATAAGACCTAAGGGATTTGAACCCTTATAATATCCATTATGAGCGAACTGCATTAACCATTATGCTAAAGTCTTATACTAAAAATAATAATTATAATAATAATAATATAAATACTAACATGAAAAATAATATATAATATTTGTTAAGATAGATTAAGAAAAATTATTAAAAAGTTTCATTTCTAATTAGAATACTAATATTCTTAAGAATATTAATATTTGGTTTATGTTAATATTATTTTAGTTTCATTTAACTAAAATTATTGATTTAATTGATATAATATATTAATTTAAATTTATTGAGCAGTAAAGGAATCGAACCTTTTACGGCTGTTAACCAATTCTTTTACAGAGAATCACCATTACCAATCGGATCACCTGCCCTTATTAAAATTTTAATTAAATTTTTTAGTTTGTATTTACCAGTAGCTTATTAAATTATCACTCTTTAATACCTTCTTCTTAAATATATATTGATATTATGAATAAAAAGCCCGATAAAGTTTAAATGGTTAAGGAGATACTGTATACTTTTTACTTTAGATAGTAATCAACAATAGTAGTATATTAATCACTAAAAAAGAATTATATTTTACTATATATATATTTATATATCTTCTTTTAATTAATTAAAATTGAAGAAAAATTATTTATAATACACAAAATAAACTTAAAGTGAATCTCATCTTATTACCTCTCCATTATAGTATGATATGAAACAAATAAAGCCCATACAAACCTAAATAATTGTTATTCTTTCCCTTAAAAAAGAAGAATCTATAATATGTTAATAAAAATAAGGGACTGTAGTCTGTAGTTTTTAGGATACGTGAATAGAGTCAACCTTTAATTAAAGGAAAATCCAAAATATGTATACATTACAGTGGAATATACTATTCTTAGTGTTTTAAGTTTGAAAACACTTGGACTTGAACCAAGACTTTCCCCTTAAAAGAGGGACACTCAACCACTCGAGTTCTGCTTTCTATTTAATTTCTTAAAATGAAAAATATAAAAATACTATACTTCTGTTTAAGTAAGAATACTTTTAGTACTATAATTTCAAATTAATAAACAAAATTATAAGACATATATATATATATAGTTAATTTACTATATATTCAATACTATTTATAGTATTTGATTTTTTATGTCAGAATTAGAACTGAGTTGACCAGATTCGAACTGATATAAGCCATTACCAAAAAATGGTGTTTTGCCAAATTAAACTACAACTCAAAAACATCGGATTAATTTTATCTCTTTTATGATTTTATTTATTGAGTATTAATTACTATTATTATATGAAAAGTAAATTATTTAATTTGATCTTTTTTTATATTATATAAAGCCGAAAACTGGAATTGAACCAATATTTCAATCTTACAAGGATAACGTTTTAACCATTTAAACTATTTCGGCTAATTTATATTTATATTCTATAATTTTAACCTAAGGTAGGTTAAACTAGATGAAATTGAAGAATTCCTAGAAATATTTTCTTGATAAGAGGTTTCTTCGAAGAAATTTGTCTTTTATTTGCCTCGGGAGAGAATTGAACTCCCATATCTATATCTTCAGTATAGCGCTTTGACCACTAAGCAACCGAGGCTTTTTATATTTTTATTAAAAATTAATTTTACTTTAATAAACTAGAATAAAAAAAAATAAATTTAATCTGGAATATTCAAGCACCTACCTTAAGGATATATATAAAAATATCTAAAAATTATGAATAATATAAAGGCTAAAAATATATTTAATCTAGTTACCTACTAAAGCATCAGAAATCATATTAGAAATTTAAGTGAAGAATAAGAACTGTGCTATTTTTATCTACTACTTAACCTAGTTTTTTAATACTTTAAAATTCTAATTGAAGTTTCTCAATTCGTATAATAGAGAAAAAGGGTATACATTCAATTGTAAATTAAATGATTATTAATCTTACAATCCGAAGGAATAGTGATTATTTGGTATATAATTTCCTTCTAAAATGATAAGCAGAATTAATAAATATGTTTATTTGTAGTATTATTCTTACTTTATTTTTTTACTTTACTAAAAAAGGAAAATTTTTAATTTTGTTTCCTAGCTTAATAAGAATATTTTATAGACTTATATGAGTAGTAGTTATTATCTTATTCTTAGTATTTTTAAATTAGAAGAATATATTTTTACTCCACTTTTATCTAATCAGATATAGTATATATAGCTTTAAGAGTGTTGGTTTTCCTAATTTATTTTATTGAAGAAAAAGATAAATCGATTTTATTTTTAGATAAATTTAAACTATTGTCTTTCCATTATATTTTTCCTCAACAGTAGATTTATATTATAGAATGATTGATTGAAGTATAGTTGATCTATTAATGGAGGAAGATAGATTTGAACTATCATATTTGTAATGCAAATACAACTGATTACCATTATCAGATTCCCCCTAATTTAATTTTAGTTATTTTTACTTTTTTAAATTTTAGATTAAACAAATTATAATTTTCTGTCTCTTTTATTATTAAAATTTTATTTTTTTTGATATCTAGACATTTTATAATTATAACTAATAACTGTAATATATAAGGTATTACACGAATATAAATACCGTGATTTGAATAAAATTTAATTAATTAAGAAGGTATTAAAAGTAGGAGATATTTCCTAGTTTAAGTAATCAAGATAAAACATAAAAATGTTTTAATCCAATCTTTTTATAATGATTTATCCTATTGATCGAGCTACAAATCATTTGATATAAAAAGGACATGAGATCTTGGTATCAGTAATAAATTTTAAGTTAAAGAATGAAAAATTATGTAACTAAATTTCAATACTTTCCTTTTCATTTAGTTAGTCCTTCTCCTTGGCCTATCTTACTTAGTTTCTCACTATTAAATTTAACTGTAGGTGCAGTATTATATATGCATGGTTTCTTGAATGGTGGAATAGTATTAACAATAGGTTTTATTTTAACTGTTTTTGGTATGACTTTATGGTTTAGAGATGTAATTACAGAAGGGACATATTTAGGTCACCACACTAAAGAAGTAAGACATGGTTTAATGATAGGTATATTACTTTTCATTGTTAGTGAAGTTTTCGCTTTCTTATCTGTATTCTGGGCTTTCTTCCACTCTAGTCTATCTCCTGCTGTTGAAATAGGTGGTTCTTGGCCTCCTATGGGAATTACTCCATTAGATCCTTTTGCTATACCATTACTTAATACTTTCTTATTATTATCTAGTGGTGCTTTCATTACTTATGGACATCATGCTTTAATAGCTGGTAATAGAAAAGCTGCTATTGATGGTGTATTTTTAACACTTGTGTTAGCAATTGCATTTACTTTATTACAATACTATGAATATTCTGAAGCTGGATTCTCTATGTCTGATGGTGTTTATGGTTCAGCATTTTACGCTTCTACAGGTCTTCACGGTTTACATGTTATAGTAGGAACATTGTTTATTTTAGTAGGATTCATTAGAATTATTAATTACCAATTAACTAAATCTACTCATCAAGGTTTTGAAGCTAGTATACTTTACTGGCACTTCGTGGATGTAGTTTGGTTATTCTTATTTGTAGCCGTATACTTCTGGGGTGGAGCCTAATTAATTTTTAATATTTAAACTAAGTTAATTTAAAAAATATTTGTTTATATCGTATATTATATATACTTAATTAGATGTTTACCAAAAATAAAACTTATCTATAAATAGAGAATTATTTTTTTATATAAAAAAATTTAGTTTCTGTATAATATTTATCCCCTTTCTAAAATTATATTATTTTTTAGAATAATATATATCTCCATTTTATACCTATCACTTTAACTGGTTAACTATAAATTTTTATTTAAAATTTACCCATTTAATACTTACCAATTTCAGGGAAAAGGTGTATAGTATTCCTACTTTACCTTTCTAGGTTAGGGTTTGTGGAATTATTAAAATAAAGAATAGGAATTAAATACTCTTTAGTATTTTTACAAAAAATAATACTAACTATTTATTAGTTTAACTTAGAATAAAGATTAAAGGAAATCAGTTTATATGATCATGGTAAATATTTAATGTTAAAGTAAATACTACTCCTATTCAAAGATTAGAGCTTAATTTATTAAAAGGAGATATTTTAAAAGAAACAATATAACATAAAATACTATATAATTAAGATATAATAAAAAAATTTTTGTTTTATTAATTAAATATAGAGAGTGTAGTATTAATTGGTTAGTATGGCGATCTCCAAAATCACTGGTAGGTGTTCGAATCACCTCACTCTTGGGAAAAAAACAAATTAATTAATATATGTATATATTATACTGATATAAGTAGTTAGTGTGTAAAGATGTTTGATTAAATGAATATATTTCAATCTTCATTTGTATAATTTAATATTTAAATCTCAATTTTAACATTACTTAATTTAGATAGGAAAATTAATTAGAGTAAGGCTTATGATTTTACTACAAATAAAGTAACTATTAATTTAATAAATCTTTATTATTCGTTACTTTATTTGTAAGATTCCTTTATTCATAGGATTGAGAGTAGAGGAAAGTTGTAAAATCAGATAGAAGAGTTTTAAAGGATAAATCTTATATATTAATATATAAATTATATTCTAATTAGAATAAAAGAATAAGTTATTCTAATAAAATTAGATATATAATCATATTATATATTTAAATAAGGGCCCTTAGCTTAACAGGTAGAGTACTTAATTGTCAATTAAGGTGGTCCCAGTTCGAATCTGGAAGGGCTCGTGAAAATAAAGTAAATAAAATATGAGTGTATAAAATATAAAAGGAGTTGAGTTATACAAAATATATATATTAATAAATAAAAATGTAAGCCTATAATTTAATGGTTAGAATAATTTCTTGATGAAGAATCAGTAGAAGTTCAAATCTTCTTATGCTTATAATAAGATATATAAAATATTTAAAACAAAGATTAAATTATTGTTATAGTGTGTAAAATTTAAATTAGTAAGAAGTATCAATTATTTTATTATAATTTGTTTACTATTATAGAAGTAAACTTTAATAATAGTTATTCTTATTTTAATAATAAGTGTAATTTAATTATTAAATAAATAATAAAATAACAAACAAAACGAGTGAATTCGGTTTGTACAAATTATATACAAATATCTCGATGTAAGTATCGAAGTTTTATCCTTAAAATTATGAGGAATAGAACTGTTTTAATTTATTTATTCTGAAATACCCTCTCTTTTTAATAAAGGGTAATGAGAATATCTTCTCCTTTTTACAAGTAATGTAAAATTTTATAAATAAGAATTATAAATTAAAATGAATTAATTAATTAAATTCAAATAATATGATAACATTAATCTTAAAAACCCTTGCACAATTTAGTTTTTGGTATTATATAGGTATTCACTTATATACTAATATCGAAAGAGGTAATTTAGGTCTTTATTTACAAAATAAATTGTATTTAACACAAAAAATCAGTTTTATAAACTTAACTTTATTAATATTTTGTATATACATGACTATAGCCTTAACCAGCCATTTAAGTATAATTCTGTTATTAGATACTTATCTAATACCTCATACTGATCCTTCTCATATGATTTACCACTTTTTAGGAACTGATACTGAGTCAACAATAACTGAGAATGTGAATTCTACTAATGTAAATAGTAGTAGTAATAATACAGCTACTACGGCTCAAACAGATAGTTCTAGTGCAGGGACAGAACCAGTTAATAACAAAAATACTACAGGCCCAACCAATACTAGTACTACAACCAGTACTAGTGGAGCATCACAATCTAAAGAATCGTTTTCACAATCTTCACATGGTGATTATGCTGGAAGAGTTAGGGATGGTATCCTTATGGCTACCGCTTTATCCTCAGCATCAAGAGTGGCAAAACATGTTCCAAGTATAGCTGGAAAGACTGCAACTTTAGCAGGCGGAGTAGCACTAGGTACAATGGCCATAGGAGCAGCCAACATTACAGGAAATCTTACTCAAAATGTTGGGAAAGATAAATCATTTTTACCTATTGAAACCGCAATGAAGGAAATGTTAAATTTAACAGGGAACGATTTTTTAGACTTGTTAAAATACATTCAAGCTTTCGAAGTACTAGCATTGTTTTTTTCTTTATTAGTACTATATTATTTAATATTGTCTAATCTAAATGTAGATAAGATTGAAATATTTTTATTAAAATTCTTTCCTAAATTCTTAGTTCAGTTCTATATTAAAAATTTAAATTACCTAAAAATTTATGGATTTTATCTTGTAATAAGTTTTTTAATTTTAATTATTTGTGCTACATTTTTATCTATTCATTATTTAGACTTCATTATAGAAAACTATGATGGGCTGATAGAATATTACAAAAATAAATAGATAAAGCAAATAATAGAAATTACCTAAAATTGCTTTTTAGTACTTTATTTATAAAGTGAAGAATAAAATTTCTTCTCCACAAATAGAACGTCCTACCACCCCATCTTACAATTATAAGAGTGTTAATGCTCTTATCCTAGCTAATTATTACCTTAGGTAGATGAGAGAAACTACGAATTACCATTCTTGTTTGGGGAGGTTATAGTTACTTGTCTCAGGCCTATTTAAGGATATAGGTGTATATATTTATTGCCTATATACCTGGTTATTATTTATTACGTTTTTGTACTCCAAATTTTATATTGTTTAGCTATTTGTTTTTCTTCTTGAATTTATCCCCTAAAACTCACCTTTCCTTGTATCTTTGGAAATATATATATGTATGAAAAAAGGAAATTGTAAATTTTATTTTTAAAATGTTAAAATTAGTGAATTATTAGGTAATCAAGGTACTATGTATAGCATTAAAATCTAATTTATATTTAGTAATAATATTTAACTTAAAATATTAAATCTCTGCTAATAAATTAGTATATTAAATTAAGAATATTTTTAGAATTAAACTAATCTATTAGGTTTTACATTTAAAAGAGTTAGTTAAGATATCTAAATCTGTAATTTAAAAAAATATTAATCTTTATAAAATTAAACCTCTTTCAACTACAATAAGGTTTATGATTAATTAAAAAAATTAAGGAAGGTCCTAGGTTATTTAAGGATATAATTTAATAACAAAATTAATTTTGTGGAAAATATGAATCTAGAAAAGAATATTTTAACTTTAAAATCTATTTTTCATTCAATATAAAATAAATAAAAATAGGAATAGAATAAATATATCTAACACTTAAGTATGTTATTATTTTTTAATATAAAATTAAAGTTCTTTAATTCTGACTCCTATATCCCAACTTATTAATATTTAGATACATCCAGTTTTAAACACTTTTAATTTTTATAGAGAAGGCTTTACACTGAATTATTTTATAACTTATCAAAACGATGGTAAGTAAATCTTCTATTCTAATAATATGAATTGAGTGTTACAACTTATATAATTGTAAATTAAATTTATTAATAAAATGACTTTGTTACTTTTGTTTACAATTAAAAATAAAACATACCTAATTAGTTTTATAGATATTCTAACTCTTATTTGATTAACAATATAGGTAAACCCTATTCTATTTTTAAGTTAGGTTGAAGGATTAAGTACAAATCCTTCCAATTTAACACAAATTGTAAACCTTAATAACCATACTAAATATTATCAAATATTAAGTATCATTAGGTATTATTAGGTTAATTTCTTACCTTATGACTTATTCAATACAAAAAGTGAAATTCAGCTGAAATAGTTTAAATGGTGAAAACATACCACTCATGACGGTAAAAAGAAGGTTCAATTCCTTTTTTCGGCTTTACCTCCAGAATTTTGATATTAAATCAAAAGTATTAAAAATAATATTATTATTCACTAATTATTTGAATATATTTAATTATTCGTTTTTATTTTAATAATATATAATTGTCGAAATATATTAAGAGAGAGAGATTATTATAAAAGGTTTTAATATAATTTATTTTATATCTCTAAAAATATTACAGAAAAACCTAATAATTATTTTAAAAAAAATTTAGGATCCTGTCAGTTAGAACCTTAAACTTATAAATCTAGATATTAATGTATAAATATTATAATAGAAAATACATACGTAGATTAAATGCTACAATATTTACAAACACCTTATTATATATAACAGGCTATAAAATTTAAATATGGTAGGTGGTATATACCCTTATCTAATAAGAATACTAAATCAAATCATACCTAAGATAAGTTAAGACTTATAGTCGCTGATATCGTTCTAATAAATATAGATATTCTACCTGCAGCTTCAGAAGATAGTAATTCAGAAAATAAAATTAAAATAGAAAATAGAAAGTAAGTATTAGATAAATTTAATAGTACATAGGATAAAGAAAGTGGGACTAAACGCTTATGACTGTTTACTTATTCTTATTTAAAAAATTAGAGCAAGAAAAGGTGAATAATGTAGATTAATATCTGAAGATATTAAATTTATTCGAGAAACTAATAACAATAAAAATTAATCTTTATACCCTCCTTTTCTATTTAAATTATAAGTTTTAAATTTTAAAATTTGGGGTTATTTTATTATTTATAATTACTAGATATATTTTGTAAACATAAACCCAAAGGATTAGATATATTGACCACTAATTATAATTAATAAGGGGATATTAATCATATTTAATATTTAAAAAATATTTAAAATATAGTAAAGATCCCTAATACCATTAAACTTAATATTATTAAACTAATTAATGCCAATAAACACAATATTATTTCAAAATATATAAAATATATATTAGTTTTTTCATAATAATTTATAATTTTTTTATATTTAGGAAATCTATTATCTATGTTATATTTGTTAATTAAATAAATTGAAGTATAATAGCCTATCAAATTTATAAAACTAACCAAAGCTATAATTGATAATATCAATATATTAAAACTATAATTTACTATGGGTTCTGCATCTATAGGTATTTCCTTTCCAATTAAATTAAAGAGTAATGGTACTATTCCACTGTATTTATATTTTAAATCTTTAAATTTTTTATTTTGTACCTTTGTTTTCTTCATTTTCATTTTCATTTTCATTTTCATTTTCATTTTCTTTTTTATTTTCATCATTATGTTCATTTTTGCCTTTATTTTTATCATTTTTATCTTTATTATCATTATTTTGATCTTTTTCATTATCATTAGATTCAGAACTACTTCCACTAGCATCTTTTATTCTATCATATATATTTAAAGCTGAATCTACACCACCTATTATTGCTAATCCGCCAGTTCCTAATTTACCTATATCTCTAATTATTTTACCCGCAGTTCTACCAGCTAATAAAATAAATGCAGAAGGGATAATTATAATATAATTTTCAGATAAAAAATTAACTGCAAATTTTATTAATAGATCAATGTAAGAAAATAATAAACCAATTATAAATGTCTGATCTAAATTAAGATTAGCACAAGAAAATAAATTATTAAAATCATTTGTATAAACTATTAGATTAAGCATTTCTCATAAATTGAAAAATTTTTTTTTAGCGTCTAAGATTATTAGAAGAATAAAGGAAGAAAAATATATTAAAAAATTTGTTTTATTCCTAATATCGATATATTATATATTTTGTATCACCAAACACTATATAGTAAGGTGATATCAACTACACTAAATTTGAAACATGTTATAATAGGTGAAAATTTATTACAATATTATATAGTTTTTAATATAAAATTATAACATTTTTCACCATACTTTTATTTTGGAAATTATAATTTTATATTAATCTTAAATTTTAAATGATGGAATTTTAATTCTAGAATCATTATTATATCTTGCAGATGAAAACGGATATAAGCTAGAACCTTTAGTAAGAGATAATAAATTAATTTCTATGAAACTAAGATTTGGACGAAAGTCTGAAACAAGGTTTAAATATTATATTGAATTCCACGATTCGCTTTTAGTACTTTTAAGCTCTCTGGATAAACTAAGCAAGTTATTCTTGCATGATAATCCAGAACTTCATAAAATAGATAATAAAGAACTATTTTATTTAAGCACTTCTTAAATTTAAGAAGTGAAGACTATAACTCGGAAGAATTAAAAGCTGTTTCGATCATATTTGCATGGCACATTTATCCACAGGATTATCAATTAGATCATACATTGGATAATGATTTAAATTTACCCATTCAAAATATAGCAGATAAAAAACAAGATTATAATTTTAAAGAAGATTCAATCACTCATATTAAATATATGAATCCATTATCAATATTTAAAATACCACTGTTATATTCGGGATCTCATCAATTTCACATAGATTTCGTAAAATTAAATAATAATGTATCAGAAGATACAAATCTATCAAGTTATTATATTAAATATAAAATACTATATAACACAATTAATCCATTAGAATGTGAAGTAAAGATTGTATTACAGGAAGATCCATCAATCACTATTTATAAATTAAAAGATAAATTAATTACGGTACCTAAATTAGAAATAAATGAAATTCTAGTTGAAAGAACTGTTATGAGTAAATTGAATGAAGTATATATAATTGATACATTAACCAATCAAATTCTAATAGTAAAAAAATATAACCAACAAAAAGTCAAGGGATTTCTATCAGTGATTAAAACTGATAAAAACTTTACTAAAAAATACGATCATAATTTAAGAAAGTTTATCGTAATGGATATAGAATCAATTACGAATACTGATATATTAAAAAAAGATGGTGATTTTGTATACTTTGACCCTATAATTATATCTGCTTATGATTTTTTAAATAATAAGATATATTGTAGGTGGCTGAGAAATGTTCATGATAATATGAATTCTAGTAATAATTTCAATAATTCATATATTGAAGGATTAGATAATAGGATATCACTACTTGCTGAATTCATATCTCAATTTTTGGATAGCAAATATCATAAATATACAATCTATGCACATAATTTAAGTACATTTGATATAATATTTATTTTAAAATCATTAGTTTTATTAACAAAAAGAGCAGACTTGAAATTAGAACCGGTCATGAGAGGTAACAAACTAATATCCTTAAAGGTTAGATTTGGTAAAATTGGTAACAGTTATAGATATTATATAGAATTCCATGATTCACTTCAAATTCTGCTAAGTTCACTAGATAAACTATAAAAAACCTTTTTATATGATTCGCCTTATTTGATGAAATTACATAACAAGGATATAATAGAAAAATTGCTTAGTGAACATAAGAGAAATGAATTAAATAAAGACAAATTTATTAAATTCATGAACAACTATGAATTAGAAAAATTAAAATGAAACAAAAATAAAGTACATGAATCCACTAAGTATATTTAAATTACCCTTAGCTTTTGCAGGATCTCACAGATTTCATCAAGAATTCAAGAAACTAAATAAAAATGTTTCCGATGAATCAATATCAGATGATTACTTTATCAAATATAGATTTCTAATTAAAGAAATTAATCGAAATGAATCTGAAGTAATAATTTCACTACAGGAAGATCCAACCATTGTTATATATAAATTCAAAGATAAATTAGTATTACTTCCTAAATTAGAAGAAGAATTACTGATCGAAAGAACTATAATGTCTAAATCCAATGAAGTATATATAATTGATGGTTTAACCCATCAGTTATTATTAATTAAAAAATTCAATGTTAATAATAAACCTAAAGGATTTCTAAAACCTATGAGTCATGGGTCTAAAACTTCTATGGAAGATCTATATAAATTTATTACTTTCGATCTTGAATCTATTACCAACTTAGATTCGTTGAAAAATGAAGGTGATAAAGTATTATTCGAACCAGTTGTTTTATCTTCCTATGATTTCTATGAAAGACAAGGTACAAGTGTACAATTGAAAAAATATAAAGATATAGTAGAAAACATACCAGCTAAAAGTAATGAACCTTCATTTCCCAGAGATGAAAAAATAAAAATTATACAAGAACACTTCATACAATATTTAAATAAGAAATATCATAAGTATGTATTATATGCACATAATTTCAGCTCATTCGATGGAATACTTATCTTTGAATCCTTAGTAAAAATGTGTGAAGAATATGATTATAAACTCGATCCTCTGATTAAAGATAACAAAATAATATCCGTAAAAATGAGATTCGGGCGAGTATCCGGAACTAAATACAGATATTACATAGAATTCCACGACTCGTTACTACTTCTTTTATCCTCTCTGGAAAAACTTAGTAAAACGTTCTTGAAAGATAATCCTGAACTTCAGAAAATGAATAATAAGGCTTTACTTAAGTTGTTATTAAATGAAAACTATAGAAATGAATTAAGTGAACTTGAATTCTATGATAGAATAACATCTTATTGTGAAAGAGATACTGTATCCCTTGCATTTATAATCTTTACATTTGCCCACTTAATATATAACAGATATCAATTAAATATTCATAAGTATCCAACTTTACCATCCTTAGCCTTTGCAATCTTTAAATCAAAATATATGAAAACTAAAATTCAGCAAATTCAAGGGGAAGTGAACCAATTTATTAGAAACTCATATACAGGAGGACACGTAGATGCATACAAATTATATAGTAATAAATTAACATATATGTATGATTTTATAAGTCTGTATCCAACTGTAATGAGTAAATTTAAATTACCTATTAGATTAATAAATCATTTCAAAGGAAATCCTTTGGATGCTAATTATTCAATAGATTACTTGAATTCTGATGAATTAGCTTCCTTTATTAAATGTGATATATTTGTAGATTCAAGTATAAATAGACCTGTTTTTCAAACACGCATAAATAACAAAACCATGTGTGCTACAGGTTTATTTAAAAATCAACACGTATTCTTGCCAGAAATGTTAGAATATTCAAGATTAACTAATAATAAAATTAGAATAATTGATGGATCAATCACTGAAGGATATATATTTAAATGTGAAAATATATTTTATGATTATATAAATTCATTATTTGAAATAAAAAAATCAGTTAATAAAAATGATCCTATGTATCTAATTAGTAAAATACTTATGAATTCGTTATACGGTAGATTCGGTTTAAAACCAGCTCTCTCACAATTTTCAATGGTAGATACTCATTTAATTGATACATTTATTTTAGAAAATAAATTACATGTAAGTGATATAATTGAAATGATTGATTCTAATAAAAGCTTTATAGTTAGCAATAAAGTGATTGATACATTAGATATTAATGTCGCTATATCTTCTGCAATTACTGCATATGCTAGAACAATTATGGCTCCGTTATTATTAGATGAAAGTATACCAGTATTATATACAGATACTGATTCATTCGTAACGGAAATCGATCTTTCATTAACTAAATATAAACATGTAATCCATAATAACTTAGGTGGATTAAAACTAGAAAATATCTTTAAAGAATTTATAGCTATATCTCCTAAAGTTTATGGAGGCATATTATTAAATGATTCAAAAATAATTAAAGTTAAAGGATTTAAAAATAAAATAGAATTTGAAACATTTAAGGATTTATTATTTAATAATAAAAATATTATATTAAATCAATCAAAATGGTTTAAATCATTTAAAAATGGGTCAATTAATATTAAAAATAATCCCTATACTTTATCAATGAATGAAAATAAGCGAATTATTGATTTTAATTCTTTAACTACAAAACCTTATCACATTATTCCATAAATCCCCGTAAATGGGGGATAAATATCGAACTGGTTAAATTCTTACATACAATAGGAGGTATGTAGTATGCCATCAAAACATTTACAAGGCTATTAAAGTTAGTCATCATATTCACTTGTTTCAGATACAAATTTAATATCCTTTGCTATCTTTAAATCAAAATATATGAAAATTCAAATCAATAAAATTAACGGGAATATTAATACATTTATAAGAAAATCATATACTGGAGGACACGTTGATGTATATAAATTATATTCAAATAAGATAACTTATTTATATGATTTTATAAGTCTGTATCCAACTGTAATGAGTAATTATAAAGTACCCGTTAAACTAATAAATCATTTTATAGGTAATCCAATTAAAACTAACACAGGTATTGATTATTTACATTCAGATACAATTTCTTCTTTCATAAAATGTGATATATTTGTTGATCCTACTTTAAATAGACCAGTATATCAAACACACATTAATTTAAATAGTCAGCTCAAAACCCTGTGTGCTACAGGTTTATTTAAAAATCAACACGTATTCTTGCCAGAAATGTTAGAATACTCAAGATTAACTAATAATAAAATTAGAATAATTGAAGAATCAATCACTGAAGGGTACAGATTTGAAAGTAAAGTAATTTTTAATGAATATATAAATAGTTTATTTGAAATTAAAAAATCTGTAAATAAAACAGACCCTATGTACTTAATTAGTAAAATATTAATGAATTCATTATATGGTAGATTCGGATTAAAACCTGATTTATCTCAATTCAATTTAATATCTAATAAAGAAATAGATAATTTCATTTTAAATAAAGGGTTACCAATATATGATATATTTAATGTAGAAGATACTTCAAAAAGTTTTGTAATTAATAAAAAATTAGTTGATACATTAGATATTAATGTTGCAATTGCTGCTGCTATTACATCTTATGCAAGAGTAATAATGGCACCAATATTATTAGATGAAGATATTCCTGTATTATATACAGATACAGATTCATTTGTAACAGAAGTTGATTTAAGTACAACTAAATATAAAGATTTATTACATAATAATTTAGGTGGGTTAAAACTAGAAAATATCTTTACGGAATTTGTATCTATTGCACCTAAAGTGTATGGAGGCATCTTAACTGATGAATCCAAAATAGTAAAAATCAAAGGATTTAAAGATAAAGTAGAATTCGATTCACTTAAAGATTTATTATTAAATAAACAATCTTTAAATCTTACTCAAAGTAAATGGTATAAATCATTCAATAAAGGAAAATCTTTTCCTCTAAAACACACATTAAATGTAGTAGGGTTACATATATATTTTAATAGATGTAGCTCCTTTTTGATACATAATTTAAATGTAAAATTTTTATTAATAATAAATGGGGTAAGAGTTTATAAATTATTACTTAATTTATACAAATTTTTATAAATAATTATGAGTAAAGTAATAAGAATCCCATCATTAAAGCGAACAATCCAGTAGCTTCTGCTAAAGCGAATCCTAAGATTGCATAAGTGAATAATTGTGCTCTAAGTTGAGGGTTTCTAGCTGTAGCTAAAATTAATGAACCGAATACAGTACCAATTCCTGCACCTGCTCCTATTAATCCTGAACAAGCTAAACCTGCTCCTATGTATTTTGCTGCTGCTAACATGATATTAACAAATATCTATAGATAGCGTCTAACATATTAAAATAATAAAGGAAGAAAAAAAATTAATTAAAAAAAAAAGTGTTTTATTTTCAATACTCTTTTAGTTTTAAAAATAATTAAAGTTAAATTATATAAACCTTAATCGAAAAAATTAAGGTTACTTCGTTTTTCTTATCTCCTTCCAATGAATATAGTAAGGTTACGTTTTATATTAAGCTAAAATATAGACTATACTGAGTTAATATAAATAATTCTGTGGTTGGATTATTCTAAACTAACAGTACAGGATTAATACAATATCGGTTGTGTATTTACACACAAAAGGGGTAAATTTGATAGTTTTAAATAATCTTATTAGATTATTACGAGTAAAGAGACTTGAACTCTTACAATAAAAAAATTATGAGTTCCTAAGACTCACCCGGCTACCAATTTCGGCATACTCGTTTATAAATTTATATTTAAACAAATTTTATTAAAAATATAAAATTAGTAAATAAAACAGCATAAATATAATATATAGCTGCTTAACTTATTCTCATATAAAATATAATCAGAATTATTAATTATAAACTACTTTTATAGTAAATTTTTATTTAAAATTTATAGGTATATACAACTATCCTACTATTTAGGTAAATACTTATTGTTATTTTAGTATAAACTTTTGTCTTAAAAATAGAACTTTTTATTTATAAAAATTAAGTTATATTATTAATTTTAGAACCTTTTATTTATAATAATTTTTATAATTAAAAACCTACTTCCAATAATAGAAGGGAATCATTCCTATCCCTCCTTCTCCCCAAGATAAATCAGCAGATATTAATAATAAGTGAATAGCCGGAAGCTTAATATATCTGAAGGAATAATAAATTAAGAGATAACAAGTCTTAATTAAGATGGCCTTTAATGTTTGTAAGAGAAGGTGAAATTTATTAGTTAAATTTTTTTAAATTTTAAAATAAGGAGTAGAGTAATCGAAACTCTGTCTATAAAGTGTAAATTTATTGCTAAACCACTCAGCTAACTCCTTTTGTTTAATTTTTAAATGTATTATATTATATCTAACCCCTTTTACTCTTCACTTGATGTTAAACAGAATAGAAATGAAAAGGTATATCTTCCTACAGCCATTATTTCATATTCATTCTACCATGATTGAAAGATTCTTTCTTAAAGTCGTTAAGGTAGTTGTTAAAATAAAAAAATAGGTGTTGGAGGGGGGTTAAATTCCGATACTTTATTTTCCAGCAGCACTTTCCAGTACCACTACCCTGCTATGACTTTTGAAATGTCACTCAATTGGGTTAACTGATACTAATTAGCTTAACAAAGGTGTTTTTTTAAATAAAAGACAAATTTATAATAAAAAATATCATAAATAGCAAAGAAACTACACTTAGCTTTAATCTTGTAGCAGATTAAAAATAATAATATATTGCAGATATTATTAATAAGTGTATACCTATGTTTAAGTTGTAACCTCGTGGCAGTTTCCCCCAATTTAAGCTCCTTCCCAGTGACAGACAGTTAGTTCATCCCGAATTCCATCTTCACCGTTGCGTAGTGATCAACGATTACTCGAAATTCCTTCTTCATGCCGCCGAATTCCAGGCGACAATCCGTTTATAATTTAATTATTTAACTTTCTTTGATGATTAGCTATTCCTTATGACCCTATTATTTAATTAAATTTAAACTAATAATTAATTAAATATTAACTTACCCTTAAATAGGTAAAGGTATAAACCCTAGTATACAAGGGTCTGGTTTTGCTTCACTTTGTAAAAGTTTTTGTAGCACGTCTATAGCCCTGTTCATAAGGATCATAACGACTTGTCTTAGCCCCAAATGAAAATATATAAAATTCATTAATTGTTAAGTATAAATTAACAACAGGGATTGCGTCCGTTAGCGGAGTTAACCTAACTTCTCAAAACACGAACTGACGACAGCCATGCAACACCTGTAAACGAATAATTTAACCTAAAATGATTAAATTACTACTCATTCAGCAACAAAATTAAATTAACTTTGTATACAAAATGGCTATGCAAGAACCGGTAAGATTTTACGCGTACTATCGTATTAAATAACATGCTCCACTTCGTTTGCTTCGAGACCGACTAATTTTTTTGGTTTCAGTCTTGCGACCGTACTCGCAAGGCGGAATGGTTATCGCGTTAGCATCGTTATCAGTTTTTATTAAAACTAACAAACCACCATTCATCGTTGACAGTGAGAGGTATCTGGGTATCTAATCCTATTTCCTATTCTCACCTTCGTTTCTCAGCGTCAATCATTAGTAGATAAAAGCTTTCACCTTTAGTATTCCCCTTAGTATCTATGGATATCATCCCTACTCTAAGTATTATTTGGCTTATCCTCAATTTGATTCTAGCTTTTATTGTATCTCTATTTAACTGATTAAAATTCAGAGCTATTTTAAATAGAAATATTAAAAGCAGCCTACATACCCTTTACGCCTGATTAGGACGATTAACGTTTGCGTTTCTGGTCTTACCGAGTCTTCTGGCACCAGTTTTGGACAACACTAATAGTAAGGTAACATCAGTTTTTTCCCTTACCTTATCACAATTAATACAATTATATTTTCATGTGATTTCAGTTAGCTAGTTCACTCTTGCGAGCATTGACTAATATTCTTGACTGCTGGTAGTTTATACTACTTGGGGCATTTCATTCCCAATGTGGCCATCTGTTCTATCAAACTTGGCTTTTGATCGTAGGCTTGGTAGGCCTTTACCCTACCAACTACCTTTAAACAAAATAAATCGAATCTTATAGCAGAAACTTTCCTTTCTTGATAAACAGCTAATTTATCTTTTTACTTGTCCTTATTGAAGTAAAATAATCTATCTCTTTATAAATAAAGATTATATTTTATAATACTCTAATAAGTATCCTTCATCTGTATATCAACCTATTAATATATAATAATCTATCGATGGTTATATATAGATTGATATAGACTTATCCATAAATAGTAAATAGGAATTTTTCCAGAAGTAAAAATATCTCCGAATTAAGGAGACTATAAGATATCTTATTTACAATACTCACCTTTACACCTTATTCTTATTGGTATTATATTAAATTTAGTTACTATTTATATTTTTAACATATAACTTCTAAGAATAACGATTTGCATGTCTCAAAACTACTGAAAAACGTTCAATCAGAACCAAAATTAAATTCATCCTGATAATTTAGATAATTTTTATTATCCGTATTTTATTTGTTTAACACAATATTTAATAACTCTTTTAAGGTGGATAGATTAGTTATTGTGTCTATCTTTTTTTAAACTTATTCAAAATTTTATTTAAGTAAACATACTCCACTTGACTTTTTACCTAATATTTATATTTTTTAAAGGGTAAAATCAGAGAATCGAACTCTGAACATCGTTGCCACAAAACGTAATTTTACCATTAAACTAATTCTACCTCTTTTATATTTTTTTATTATATTTTAATTTCTGAAAACAGTTTTATATCTTTGAAATTCATTTATTAATTTACAATTTGCAGTTATCTATTTTAAAATTAATAAATATTATTAGGTTCATTTAATTGTGTGAAGTTTAAGTAGTAGATTTTTTTATGACTCTCTTATATTAATAACAGTCATTATCCAGATAAATAGCACTGTGTCTAGTTTATTTATGTATTAGAAATATGAAATATATGAGGGGGTTATTATAATTTTATATTTTTATAAAATTTTTATTTACTTTCTAAAGCAGTATCAAATAAAGTATTTTCAACTAGTCCAATTAGAGGTACTATAATTAAGAACCAAGCAAAGTAGAATGCAGTAGCTACTTGACCTATTTCCACGAAAGGTGTAGTAGGGTGTTGAGAACCTATCCACATTAATATAAAGAAATCAACAACAAAGAACCAGAAAGCTAATTTCATAGCGGGTCTAAATTGATTTCCTCTAATTCTAGAAACATCAGTTAAAGGTAATATTAATAAAATCAATAGTGAACCAAACATTGCAATTACTCCTAATAATTTATTTGGAATTGATCTTAAAATTGCATAGAAAGGTAATAGATACCATTCAGGAACAATTGATGCAGGAGTTACCATTGGATCAGCTGGAATATAATTATCTGAGTGTCCTAAAACATTTGGATAGAAAAATACTATAACAGATAAAGCTAAGAAGAATGCAAATATAGTTACAAGATCTTTGAATATTAGATAAGGATGGAAAGCTATTCTATCACTATTAGAAGCTACTCCATTTGGATTATTAGATCCATGTTCATGTACAGCAATTAAATGTGCCATGGCTAAAGCAGCTAATACAAAAGGTAATAGATAGTGTAGAGAGAAGAATCTATTTAATGTAGCATTATTTACACTGAAACCTCCCCAAACAAATTCTACTATATCTGGACCAAACACTGGTATAGCTGATAGAAGGTTAGTAATTACAGTTGCCTTAATCTAACAAGTAAAATAAATCAGTTAATTATAATATATATCCATCCAAGATAAAATTAAAGTTTATATAACTATTTAGTTAGTTATGATATACTAAGTTATAATTTTATAAGCTTAATTAGAACATTTATTTTTTTCTGATGCTTTTTATTTTACTTATCTGTACTTTATTACCTAATAAGGATTTACATAAAGCCTTGAACATTTAAAATAAAATTTCTAAATTTAAAAATTAAATGAAGATTTCGACTGTACATTAAGCACCATTACAGGTACCCATTAGTGACCCAGTCTGTAGCGATAATATACATTACCGACGGTCTATAAACAAAAGCTATTTATTTAACCGTTTTCACTAATATTGCCAGAGATAAATTATAAATAAATCTCCAAGAACGTTGTCACGTTCTTCTATTATATAGAAACTATTTTTTTGTATAAATTACATAGTGAAATAATAGGACTATACTTGATTTTAAATTAATAACTATTTAATTTATATCTCATTGAAGGAACCACATATGGTTTGACTAGTTTAGATAAATTATTCAGAGAATTTTTGGGAAAATATATAATATTTTGATTTGGTACACCTGAGGAATGAGGTTTAGTAGTTAGTTGATATTTTTCATTTAATATTTTACATAAGAATTCTATTTCTTGAATAGTAAAACTATTAGTACTAATTTTTAATCCAGCCGAAAATACGGATCCTTCAGCTTGAATCCAATTAGCTAAAGCTAAAGGAGTTAAATATTCATCTATATTTAATGGTACTATTTTTATTCCATTTTTATAAAACATTTCTCTAATCCATTCTAGACTAGTGAAAGTAAATGTTTTTATTCTATAGAAATATCTAATTTTGCCATTTTTCCCTATTCTCTTTTCAAATTTAGGTTTAATATTTGAACAATAACCTCTTTCAGAAAAGAATTTATGAAACCACATTAAATATTCCATATTTGATTCTTCTTGTTGAAAATTTATTCTAGTCCCTTCTCCATATTTTTCCACACAACTATTGCCGAGTAAAGATCCTATTATTACTGATATTACTTCTTGATTATGTGGACCTATCTTTTTTATTGCTCTAGTTTTAGGTTTAAATATTGGTGTTGTATAAGATAAAATTATTAAGTTTTCATTGGAATAATCAAGCATTTGGGGCACAATTTTACCCCATAAACTCATTTGACCATAAGGAAGTACATAACCTAAGAAAGCAGTAGCTATCATAAGGATAAAAATTATTACTCCAATAGACCAAACTAAAACTCTAGGTGTTTTATATGAACTGTAATATAATCCTCTAGCTATGTGCATGTATACAAAGATGAAAAAGAATGAAGCAACATTAGCGTGTGTATATCTAATAATCCAACCATTATTTACATCTCTCATTATATGTTCTACACTATTAAAGGCTAAATCTACATTAGGTGTATAATGCATTGCTAAGAAAGCTCCAGTTAAGATTTGTATACCTAAACAGGTACCTAATAAAGATCCAAAATTCCATAAGTATGAAATATTAGCTGGTTGAGGCGAATCTACTAAATAAGAATTGAATATTCTAAGTAATACGTGGGTTTTTAATAATCTCATTTGTTGTTATTTGAATTTAATTAATTAATTCATTTTAATTTATAATTCTTATTTATAAAATTTTACATTACTTGTAAAAAGGAGAAGATATTCTCATTACCCTTTATTAAAAAGAGAGGGTATTTCAGAATAAATAAATTAAAACAGTTCTATTCCTCATAATTTTAAGGATAAAACTTCGATACTTACATCGAGATATTTGTATATAATTTGTACAAACCGAATTCACTCGTTTTGTTTGTTATTTTATTATTTATTTAATAATTAAATTACACTTATTATTAAAATAAGAATAACTATTATTAAAGTTTACTTCTATAATAGTAAACAAATTATAATAAAATAATTGATACTTCTTACTAATTTAAATTTTACACACTATAACAATAATTTAATCTTTGTTTTAAATATTTTATATATCTTATTATAAGCATAAGAAGATTTGAACTTCTACTGATTCTTCATCAAGAAATTATTCTAACCATTAAATTATAGGCTTACATTTTTATTTATTAATATATATATTTTGTATAACTCAACTCCTTTTATATTTTATACACTCATATTTTATGATCATTTAATCTTAAATCATCTTCTCAGTTTTCATATTTTCTTTATTTGTCTTTACTTAAAGAAAATATCACTAGTGAAAACCTTAAAATAAATAATCCTGATTCTGAATTATAGCTAGATAAGCCAAAAGTGGTATATTATTTTTATATAAAAATAATATTATATTTTTATATTCTGATAATATAGATAAAACTCCTATTATTAAATAGGTAGGTAGCTAAGAAGTGTTAGATATTTACTTTCTAATTACTATAATAAATTAATTTTACACTTCTTATCCTAGTTTACCAAACTGGTCATTTTCTTTAACACTCTTATTCTTATCCTTTAAGGTAGTATTTTATACTTATCTATAAAGTAAGTGAAGCAAAATTGATGTGGGGTTATTATTAAAAAAAATAATTTAATAAGGTGAAATATCGAAAGCAACTAAGATACTAGGAACAAGAATAATAAATGCAACGGCCACTGGTAACAGATTTAACCAACATAATTCTATTAATTGATCATATCTTAATCTAGGTAAAGTAGCTCTAAACCATACAAATAAGAAACAGAAAATACAAGTTTTCAAACCTAAGAATATAGACTGAAGATTAATTAAAGAATCATTTACAAATAATTCAGGCATATTGTAACCACCTAAGAAGAATATAGATGTTATACAACTAAATAAAACAATAGAAGAATATTCTCCAAGGAAGAAGAATACAAATGGAACTGAAGAGTGTTCAGTAAAGAATCCTGCAACTAATTCCGATTCAGCTTCTTGTAAATCGAAAGGTGTTCTAGAAGTTTCAGCTAAAATTGCTATGAAATAAAATATAAAAACAGGTAATAAAGGAACAATAAACCAAATAGCTTGTTGAGTTTCTATAATAGTAGTGAAATTTAAAGAACCTGTTAATAAAATAATAATAAGTACAGCAGAACTTAAAATTAATTCATATGAAATCATAGCAGCAGTAGATCTTAAAGAACCTAAAAAAGCATACTTAGAATTAGCAGACCAACCAGCTAATAGAACTCCATATACACCTAATGAAGATAAAGCTAATGTATATAAAATTCCTAATGATAAATCTGATATAGCTAATCCTTGTCCAAAAGGTATTATTCCCCAACCTAATAGACTAAATACTAAGGTAGATACTGGAGCTAAATAAAATAGTACTTTATTAGATTGAGATGGTATTACTGTTTCTTTAAGTATTAATTTTAGAGCATCCGCAAAAGGTTGTAGTATTCCATAATAACCTACTGTATTAGGCCCTACTCGTCTTTGATGTGCTGATAATTGTTTTCTTTCTATAATAGTCATAAAAGCTACAGCTAATAAGATAGGAAGAATCACACATAAAACATCTATTAAATTAAAAATTACATCTATAATCGATGACATTAAATTTGGAGTTATCATTTATTTTTAATATTGAGTTACTATAATTATTTTCATTATTTTGAATATATTTTTATATTAGATATTATTTATACAAGTATGAATTTTATATCTTTATATAGATATATTTCATTAAAATACTAATGAAAATTACTGTACTTAAAATTTATACAGTCTTGATATAAAATCAAGTAAATTGTGTTTAACTTTTAAATTTTTATTAACTGTATAATAAAATATTTATTTAACCTATACTCTAAAATAGAATATAATAAGAATTATCTAAAAATAAAGTTAATAAGTTTTAATTTATTCTTTTTTTATTTTTTCATTTAAATTTTACACACTATAACAATAATTATATTCTTTGTATTATATGTTTGTTTGTTGATTTATATAAATAATTTTATTTTAAGCCCAAGAAGATTTGAACTTCTACTGATTCCTCATCAAGAAATTATTCTAACCGTTAAATTATAGGCTTACATTTTTATTTATTATAAAGTTTATATATTATTTTGTATAACTTAACTCCTTTTATATTTTATAACACTCATATTTAATTCTAATTTACTCCAGTATTACTATATTTATGTTAAAATAATCAATAGAAACCTATATATAGTTCTCTTTTGGACTCGAACCAAAATTAACACTTTAGAAGAATGTAGTTCTAACCATTTGAACTAAGAGAACTTAGATAAAAATAATTACAAAAATAATAAATTTTATTATTTAAAAAAAGGCACAAAGAAAAGGTAAATTATAAAAAATATGTTTTTAATACTAAAAAGATATAACTTACAAATTTTACAATCTGTATTTAATTTTATAATAATAAGAAAATTAAAATCTAAGATAATAGAGCTAAGAAGGAATTGAACCTTAAAGAGAAAGACTTTGCAGGTCTACTACAGAACCATCTGTAAACTTAGCCCTTTATATAAAGAATAAAATATTAATTATAATCCCAAAGACACTGACTATTTTAAGAAATATAATTATATATACTAATATTTTTAAATAAACTTAAACTATTTTTTTTTTGTTCATACTAGCTATTCAGTAATAAATAGCTTATCTATTTTTAATTTAATAGATAATATCTTTCCAACAATTCCAATCCCTGATTAGTTCTAAGAGTAGAAGAAAATAGAATGTAAGTAACTAAGGTTTATAGGTTCATTCTTTAATGTTTAAACGAGCTAAGATTAGTTTTATTTTTAAAGCACCATAATTTTATACTATTATAAATATTAATTAAGAATAAGAAGGGATAGATTTAAATATTTCTCCTTCTTTTAAATTCAATTATTATTAGAATAAAATATAAGATCAAAACTTTAAATTTCTAAAAGTTTTTAATAGAGTTAAATTTAATAGTTAACAGATTTATTTCTCGTTTAAAAAAAGAATTTTAAACTTTATAAATACCAAATAAAATGAATGATTCGTATAAAACATAAATAAAATTAACCGATCACTGTATCTCTGGCTCTTAGACAAAAGTAAGAAAAGTACCATTGCCTAAATGGTTGAGGGAAATGCCTTTTTTTCATTAACTGTAAAATATGATGTAATAAGATCTAACTTAATATTTGGTAAATGTTTCTAACCTAATAATGGAAGAATTAAGGTTAGAACAAATAAATATAGAAACGTTATAATCTTAAATCAGTATATAAAACCGGTCTAGATTTTTGTGTTAGATAGAAACTAATCTTTTTTAAAAAAATATATATTAATCTTATATATTAATAAGATTAAAAATAAAAAAAGTAATAAATAAATAAACAGCCCTACTATTTTAATAGTAAAGATATTAATAATTATAATATACTACTTTACTGCTATAGTTTAATTATATTTATAAAAATATTCCCATAATAATGCTTATATTTAACTATAAATTTTATAACTAGCTCCACAATTTTTGCTATGTAGCTATTCTTTTTAAGGGTGTTATAAATAAACTAAATTTAAATAAAAAGTTACAACCTTTAACATCAAGTTTCTTTATAAATTAGTACTGCTAAACTAAATATTTTACAATACGTACATTTGCAGCCTATCTAGAAATGTTCTATTTCTTAATTAATGGTTTATACTCTAATAAAAATATATTATTTTTAGAAGAGATCCATTTTATTAGTATCTAGGGGTTAGATTCTTGCTTGAGAGACATTCAGCACTTATCTATTATGTTTGTGGCTACCCAACTATGCTTTCCTATTTGTTACCTTTTTCTCATTACCTTTTCAGGCTTTGAGTAAAAACTTTTCGCAAAAAAGTTAAAAAGGATTTTCCCTATATCTCTTTAGAGATAAGGTCCCTTACAAAAAGTACAAACAATTGGTGCACTAGAGAAACACAGCCTATTGGTCCTTTCGTACTAGAAGGTCTGCCCCCTTTTACTACTTGTCCCTCCAGAAGATAGGGACCATACTGACTCACGTCGTATTAAACCCAACTCACGTACCCTTTTAATCGGCGAACAGCCGAACCCTTCCAAGCTTCTTCCCCCGGAGGATAGGATGAGTCGACATCGAGGTGCCAAACAGCCGAGACAATGTGTACTCTCGTCGGCTATCAGCCTGTTATCCCTAGCGTAACTTTTATCAATTGATCCCCGTCTATTCCATACTATAGCGAGGGGTCACTATGCCCTACTTACGTATCTGTGCGACTTTTGAGTCTTTCAGTTAAGCATGCTTTCCGCCATTGAGCTCTACACAACCCTTCACTGGTTGATTGATCTCCATTCAATTTCTAGCCATACCTTAATAAAATTTAGTTAAGAATGACTAAGTCTCTTTCTTCTATAGTATCTTACACCACCTACCAGTATTTGGAAGGAGTGATAGAAAGAAGTAAAGACAAAGTTTTGTTTTAGTTAAAATTTTTACACCCTTTCAAATTTATTGTCATTTTACAGACAGTCCTTATCAAAAGGGAAAGTTATTTGTTTTAATATCTTAAGTATAAATAAGATATTACGTATATAAATAAATATTTGGTTGTACTTTGCTACTCTATTAAAGACGACCGCCCCAGTCAAACTGCCAATTAGTCAACTCTCCCTTTATACCACTAATTTATCTATATTTTTTTGTAATATAGAAATTAATGGATTATAAGGTAAACACAAACCCAACTTAAATTATAAGGTTTCCACTATATATCTATCGATTTGCCTATTCACTATTAATTAAAGTTGTTCTAGATTCATGTGATAACTAACTACAGTAAAGCTGCATAGGGTCTTCCCGTCCCACTGGAGGTAACGCGCATCTGCACGCGTAATTCAATTTCACTGAGCAAGTTGTAGAGACAGTGAGGCCATCGTTACATTATTGATACCGGACCACATTTAATGGCCAATTTATTTTGCTACCTTAGGATCCTCATGGTTAAGACCGCTATTAACCAGATTTTCAATTAGTCACAGTTTCCTATGACCGCTTTTATATTAATGGCATTGGGCAAATTTCACACAGTATACTATCACATTAATGATTGCACTGTGTTGTGTTTTTAGTAAACAGTCGGGGCCTCCGATTCTGTGCCACCACCTATCTATCAATTATTATTAATCTTAAATCCTCGTAGAAGATAAAGAGGTCTTAATAATTAAAATCATAAATGGTACCTCTTATCGTCTAACTTATGAGGTGAACTTGCCGAGTTCCTTAACAACTTTTAGCTCTACGCCTTAGTATACTCTACCTACGAACCTGTGTCGGTTTAGGGTACGGTAGTAATTTTTTAACAAAATATTATTTTCCTGGTCCATTTTTAAATTTTATGGACTTTCTATTTTATACTCATCAGCCAAAACTTTGGTTTTGGTCCTTAGAGGCCGCATTAACACAAAATGGATTAACCTTTCCAATTTGCAACCCTTTCGTATTCGGCGAGAAGTATTATAACTTCTTTTTACGTTACTCATGTCAGCATTCTCTCTTCAGTAACCTAAAAATAATGAAACACTATTTTATTATTGGTTAGACTGAATGTTCTACTACCTAGATCAAGAACATATTTTAGTATAATTAGGATATTGTAAATATATTCTTAACCAACACGATATCGGTTGATTGTTTAAGACCCGTTAAATTTTCGGCGCCACGATCATAACTGCTGATGCGTTGTTACATACGTTCATTAAAAGTAGCGACTGCCAGGCTCACTTCACAGCTGTATACGATTATGCTACGTCCTTAATTTCACTTAACAATCATTTGGGACCTTGATCTATGTTCACGGCTGTTTCCGTCTTGACTACCCAACTTAGCATGAGTAGTCTGAATGTCTACCATCAATTTATGTAATTCCGAGATTCGCTTCCAAAGGTAAGATTTTCGAGATCCCCGCAACCTAAACGCGTATAAATTATGTTATTGATATAACAGATTTTATATTTGTTGGGAATTGCCTTGCTGTACCTCCATAAATCTTGTGTAGACGTCATACTTAAATATGTTTCGGTAGAAAACCAGCTATCACCAGGTCAGATTGGCATTTCACCGCTTACCAAAACTCATCGGAGAATTATGCAACATTCACCCGTTCGATCCATTATAATCTGGTCTTGGTAAGATCACCTGGCTTCGGGTCTAATAGAAGTAACTTATCCATCACTATCTTTTTATAAAATAATTTATTTTATAATATAGTCCAGTCGCTTTCGCTAGGGCTTTTAACCTTGCTACTCCTATTAACTTGCTGACCCATTATGCAAAAGGTACGCCGTCATTCATTTACCTTGTATGTTTTTAAGTTGAATTTCGACTGCTTATAGAGTTACTAATTCAAGATCTATTTCACCGATTCATTATTAAAATATTTACATAGTAATTATTTAATAATTCACTTTTTGTATTCCACTCGCTTTTCAAACTTTTCCTTTACAGTACTTTTTCACTATCGCTAAATTTATAATACTTAGCCTTAGAGGATGGTTCCCCTATTTTCCGACAAGTTATCTCTCATCGTACTTTTTATTTTGTACTCTTTAATAATCTACAGGACTTTTGTGTTTGACCTTCTATGGTACATTTATTTATATGTAATAAATTATGCTAACTAATTTACCCTACTTATTTTTCTTATAAAGATTATAGGCAAGATATCAATTATTCAATTATTAAAGATTTTTAGGCTAATCCGATTTCACTCACCATTACTTTCGGAGTCTCGGTTGATTTCCTTTCCTTTCCTTAATAAAATGTTTTACTTCAGGAAGTAATTTTTATAAAGGTTTACCTTAGGATCGCTTATATTGTTCATATTTTGGAAAGAACATAAATATTCTTTCTGAAGCTTTTGGTGCTATACCTCCTTTTTTATAAATTTGCAGTAGTTTTCCTTAATAACCCCTTTGAATTACTTATATCTCTATGATATGTATTTGTGATGTTATACAATATTGTCATCGATACTTTTATTGGACTTTTATGATTTGGTGTTCTATCTTTTTGTATACTAGATATTAAAAATATTTTTTCTACCCTCTACACAGAAGATGGAAAGTTCCTTGATATATTTTAATAATTTAAAATATCACATAGTATTGTAACTAGGGAATAAAATTTAATTAGAAGAAAAAGGTGAGGAAATTATTCTAGCTAAAACTGTAAATATCTGCAAATATTATTGCAGATAAATTCTCAATTAATAAAACAAAATTAATGAATAAATAATACTGTTGTAAAATATTTCTTATATTAAAATTTTGACCTAATTTATTTCCTTCTATTTCTTAAAATAGATAATAAAAAGAACTGTATATACAAATAAAGACATTGTATAGACACAATAAATAATGTTGAGAATAAATGAATTAAATCTTTCATATTAGTTAAAAAGTTAAAGTGTATTTCATATCATCCCAATTATCTATCTAAATGGTATTTAACCATCTATCATCTTTTCTAAATAAAATTATTATAGGAGAACAAAGGAGAAGAGGGGGCTTAAAATAAAATTTAAAAAAATTTTAACCTGAAAATATACTACTATTAATTATTTTCTTTTTCTAAATTAATATTTGAAAGTTGGATAGCACCTGAACCAATTTCTAATACAAATCCTATTGTTAATACAATAAAGAATATTAATGCTATACAAAATCCAAAAGTAGAAACTTGGTATAAAGTTACTGCTATTGGGAATAATAATAGAATTTCAAGATCGAAAATTAAGAATAACATTCCCACTAAGTAAAAATGAATATGGAAAGTAGATCTAGTTTGTCCATAAACAGGACTGAAACCACATTCATAAGCAGAAACTTTAGATTCATCAGGTCTATGAGGTGATAGTAAAACATTTAAAGCTAATAAAACTAAAGATAAAATAGGTATAAAAATAAATAGAAAAAATAAATTACTCATTAGAAATTAAATAGAGATAAAGACAGTAATTGTGTACTATTTAAGATTAAAGTAGGTTTGAAAATAAATAATAAAATAGATAAAGTTAAACTAGATATTAAATAACTATGGAAGTTTGTTAAGATAGTACTTTGCACACCTACATTAACACCTTCTTTAAGTTGACTTTTTAATTCTTTCACCTGAGTAGAATGCACTGATTTTTGTTCTACTAATGAAGTTGTTTCTTCGTTATCGGGTGATGTATGAAGAACTTTTATAATTTTTAAATAATAAGAAGCACTTACTACACTTGCTAGTATAGCTACAATTGATATAAAATTATATCCATTTTGTACTGCTGAATATAATACAAACTGTTTAGAGAAGAAACCCATTAAAGGAGGAATACCTGCCATAGAGAATAAACAAACAGCTAAACTAAGACTAAGTAAAGGATTTGAGAAAAATTGACCTTTAAATTCAGAAATATATTTAATATCTTTCATTGTATAATCTTTATTAGAAGAAGATTTAATTATATAACCTAAAGCTATTATAATTAAAAATATATTTAAATTAGTTATTGTATACTGAATAATATAAAAAATTAGTGAATCTATAGATTGTTCTGTATTAATAGCTAAAGCTAATAAAATAAATCCAATATGAGATATAGTACTATAAGCTAATAATCTTTTTATTCTTGTTTGTGCTAAACCTACTACTGTACCTATTATTAATGATAATAATGAACTTATTAATAATAAATTCTTTAAGATATTCATAGATGAATCACCTACTATACTAATTAAAGAGTGTGATGTTATATTTGAAAGATTACTTATTGTTTCTAAATTTAATGAACCTAACAATTCTGCATATCCACTTGTATTGATTATTAGATTAGTTTCACCTCCTATTATTCCTATTTGAGTATGTAATTCTAATAATAATATTATAATTGATATTTTAGGCATTATAGTTAACCATATGGTTACTATGGTTGGTGTATCATCATATACATCTGGAGACCAATTATGTAAAGGTGCTGCTGCTATTTTAAATAAAAATCCTACTAAAATTAAAATTAAACCTAAACTTAATCCTTGTAAAATATAATTATATCCTGATACTGATATTATACTATATATTGATTCGAAATTTGTTAAACCAGTATAAGCATATATTATACCTGAACCTAATAATATTATACAAGAAGATAGACCACCTAATAAGAAATATTTTAAACCTGCAGAAGTAGATGATTCTGATTCTCTATATAATGTAGATAATATATACAAACCAAAAGATTGTAATTCTATACTTAAATACATTGAAATTAAATCTGAACAAGATATTAATAAACATGAACCTAATGTACTGAATAATACTATTAAAGAATAATCTGTAGAATAACTATTTAGTATTATACTTGTATTTTCTGTATTTTGTTTTAAAGGCCATGCTATTAATATTAAAGATCCTATTACTAATAGAAATACTTCTATTAATTGAGATACTTGTGTTATGTGGAATAATCCGCTATATATACCTATACCTGATCCAATTGACTGAATATATAGAGTATTAAATGATAATGCTCCGGCATATAAGAAAATTATAGCTGATATTCTTGTAAAATAAACTGGAGATAATTTAATATTTAAAGATGGAAGGGCCTTAGCCACTATTAATGTTAAAATAGATATAAAAATCATTTCTTAGCCTCTTTTATAATCAAAATTTATTATAATAAATATGAAACAAAAACTAAAATTAAAATCAACCATTACTTTATTCAATAAAAATAAACCTAGGAGGGTGTATTGAAAATTTACCTTGAATACTTTAACTTTTTCTGTTCTACTTATCTTTAATTATATATACTTAAATTTTTAGATATTCAACAATTAATATACTATTTTAAATAAGTTCAGAGACATTTATAAGATATAATACAAAAGGCGTATATAAAATTTTACTCCATTATTTTACAGGTAATTGCTAATACTTAAAATTATTCAAGATACCTTACTTACTCCACATATTTCCCACACACCTTTTCCGTCTATCTATTTTTGCAGATAAGTTTGAAGTGATAAGATTTCAAAATAAATAAATATTAAAATAATATAGATAAAGAAAAAACATGAATTTAATAGTATTTATACAGTGAAATATAAATAAGGATTATATTAAAATTTATTTTTAATTTAATAATAACTACCCTACACAAGTAAAAATATACCTTCTATACGGAGATAGTAAAAAGGAGATTTAAAAAGGGTAGGGGTTAAAAATTTTTAATTTATTGTGTTTTTATTCTGTTTATTTAGATTTAGAAATAATAATTGTAGCAAACATAGCTAATAATAATATAACACTTAAAGTAATTAATAATACAGCACCATAAGTATATAAACCGTGACCTAAAACTTCAATTTGTTGGAAATCTGTAATAATAACATCAGACAATGAAGTTGCAAAATAATTATTTACAATAGAATTAATTAAATTAATAGATACAACTCCATCTGTAGAGTTTAATAAGATACTATTTAAATATGTAATTTTATCTAATAAAAAAGATAAAGCTGGAACATTATTAAAATTGAATGGTATTATAGTAAATATAATAAATATAAATAAGGAACCTATTGCTATAGCTAAAGGTAAATTTTTGGTATATTGGGTTCCTGTTTCTAAAATATCTGTTAATTTAATATTTATCATCATAATTACAAATAAGAATAATATAGCTATTGCACCCACATATATTACAATATAGGAAATACCAATAAAATTAATACCAATAAGAATTAAATACCCAGCTGCTTGAACAAAAGTAGAAATTAAAAAAATTACTGAAATAACTGGATTTTTAGACGTAATAGAAAATACACTAGATAATAATGTACCAAAGGCTAATAAATTTATAAATAAAGTTGTCATTGTTATTTTATTCTTGTTAAGCCTGCGTATAATTTATTTTTATTAATTATTATTCTATAACAAAAGATTTCTACCACCACCCTTACCGTTATTCGAGTATTCCTATAGATATACTTTTCACATTTAAAATAAATTAGGTTTGAAGGGCAGCAGGTGGAACAAATAATCTTAGAACTTTTATTAAAAAATAAAAATTTAACGCTCTATATTTATACTTAATTTACTCATATCTAATCTAAAATTATAAAATTTATTTAATTTAAATCTTCAATTACTTTCATTTAGATAAAATATAATTACTCAGTATAATAGATAAGGATAAAAGGCTTAAAGCTTAGAGTTTTACTATTAATTTCCGTATAAGAACTCTCCCATATATTTATAATATTTAACTTTATTCTAATTTTTACTTACCTATAATATCATTTAAAAAGTGACTAGTGAATTGGTTGAAGTATTCTAATATAATTATTTATACTTAAGAGAAATTAACAACTCTCTGCCTTACTATTATAAATAATTATACATAGAATTCTAGTAGAATGTATAGGTAAAGAAATTGTTATAATGTGTTCTTACTTCCTTATGACTAGTGGTAATGAGTGATATATTAGTATACAGAGATAAATAGAAATAAAAATGTACAAGTAAAATTAGAAATAAAGAGATATAATATTATTTATAGGGTAGCAGGTTTAACCTAGAAAAAGTGACCTTTAGATAATAAAGTATAACTAAAGGCAGGATGACTTTGCATTCTTTAAATTTTAATTAAGTAAATTACTTAATAAAACAATATATATCCTGTAACTAAGTGGATTAGAACCTAATATCAGAATATATTATATCTTATATTTTATATACATAAGATATAGATATCTCTCTTAATATAAAATATTCTTTATTTAAAGATTTAATTAAGAGAGATGAGTTAGAGATTTTATCAATATAATTCAATTATATAATTTGAATTATATAGTATATGATTATATTTATAATTACCAAACTCACCTTTTAATTGCTCTATATCAATATTTTTTAAATTACTCTCCTAAGACAATATCTTATTAGGGGGTTATGTAGAGATATATTAAAATTATATGTGATAGTATTAAATTAATTAAGAAATAATATTTAATTGCTTTTTATATCTATAATTATAAATATATATAAAATAATTTATATAATAAAAAAATAGAGATAGTTATAATTTATAAATTACTTAACATATTAATTCCTTATTTCTATTAAATAATATAATTTATAAAAATTAAAGCTAATATTCATTATTTTCTTTCTTACATTAGATAATAAAGTAATTATTTCATATTAAGAAAAGAATAATAAAGCAGATACAGAAGTATGAAGAGAATCTAATAATACATCAGGTAATATACCAAAAGCGATAGTAGGTATAATTAAACTAATTAATAGGTAATATTCTCTTCTATTTAAATCTTTAACTGGTGTTAATAAAGGCGATAATTTCCCATAAGATAATCTATTAAATAAAAATAAAGAATAACAAGCAGATAATACTATACCAGTAGCACCTAAAGCAGCTATTATAGGATTTTGTATCCAAATACCAATCAATGATAATTGTTCACCTAGGAAATTTAGAGATAGAGGTATTCCAGTGTTAGCTAATGTGAATACAAAGAATAAAATTGTAAATACAGGCATATAAGTTACTAATCCTCTAATATAATTAATTACTCTAGTTCCCGTTCTATCGTATATGATACCACCTACGCAAATAAATAAAGCTGGAGATACAAAACCGTGAGCTAAAGCTAATAGTATAGCACCTTCAATACCTTGAATTGTATTAGAGAATAAACCTAGAACAACAACACCCATGTGAGCGATACTACTATATGCAATTAATCTTTTGGTATCTTGTTGTATAATAGTAGATAAACTGGCATAAATAATAGCAATAACTGCAATAGTTTGTATTAAAGGATTGAAATAATTAGTAGCATCCGGTAAAAAATTAATTAATACTCTAAGATAACCATAAGTAGCTAATTTTAATATAGTAGCTGCTAGAATGATTGAACCAGCTAAAGGTGAATCAGCATGAGCTTTAGGTAACCATATAATAAATGGATATAATGGTGTTTTAACAGCAAAAGCTAAGAAAAATCCTAACCATAATAATTTTTGACTATCTAAACTAATTTCATATAAAGAAATTAATTGGAAATCAGTTGATCCTATATAACTATATATTACTAAAATACATAATAACATAGGTAAACTTCCAGCTAAAGTATATAAAAATAATAAAAAAGCTGATCTAAATCTATCATTACCATGACCAAATATTATAATTACTATAAATAATATTGGTAATACACTTTCAAAGAAAACATAGAAAAGTAATAAATCTAATGATACAAAAGCACATATTTGTAAACTTTCTAATAGTAAAAAAGATACTAAAAAAATTTTTAAATTCTTATTTATATTAGCATAATTAGATAATAATGCAATCGGTGTTACAAATGTAGTTAGTAATACAAAATATAATGATATTCCATCTACACCAAAATTTAAATGACAAAAATTTAATTGATTAAATTCTGATACAAACTGATATTGAGTTGTATTTGAATCAAATTGATACCAAATAAATAAAGATATAAAAAAATTAATTAATGAAGTAATTAGAGCTATTTGTTTTATACTTAAGGTATGTTTATTTTTACCTTGATCTGTGCTTTCTGGATATAGTAATATTAATAGAGATCCTATAATTGGAATAAGTATCAAAGAGGTTATCATCTGACTTTTCTTTTTTTATATTATTTTTGTTTCAATTTACTTAAATTTCCTATAATCATTTTTATTTGTAATTTATAAAAATACCACAGTAAATGTAAGTAATTATTTCGTATTTATTATCTGTATTTGTTATCTTTTGTTTGTCTTTTTAATTTTAATTCTTTTGTTAATTTTTTGTTAATTTTTTTATTTTTAGTTTTAATTTTGATTAAATTTAAATTAATTTTTCTTACTCTATAGTTATATAAAATATATTGGAGGGGATTAATAAGTATAAAATACTATGTTTTAATTAGATAAAAATATAATATTTTTAATAATATTTCGACACTAACTTTGTTAGTATTCTTTTATACCTAGCAGTTAATAATAATCTTATTATTTTACTTTCTAAATAAATTTTTACTAAAAATTTATTATCACAACGAATAGGTTACTCTATAGGTAGAGTTGTAAAGATACTAAATTTAATATTATTTCATTATATATTATAGTAAAAATACTAAAAATTTTAAGTAAGATATTACCTAATATATATTTTACAATGTAATATTTGGAGTCAGTATTAAGAAATATTATTTTTTTTCATCTGACTTTAATTCAGCTTCATATTCTGAATTTTCAGTTAAAATTTCAGCACCATTTTTAAAAATAGCGTCTTTCAAATCATACAAATCAGCTTCAGTTAAATTATTTTTAGCTGGAATGACATAAGGGTATTCTAGAGGTGTTTTATGCACTAAATTTATTAGAAAAGGTTTATCTCTATGAAAGGCAAAGCTTTTAAGTTTAGTTTTTCTTTCTAAATTCAGCATTTCAAGTAAGTAACTATCTATTAGGAGATCCACATTATTTAGATTACCATCCGTATTTAAAGTAATTTTTTCCATTAACCAAGTAATCGTATAATAAGCAACATTCATACCTTTATCTTCAAACTTATTAATTATATGTTTAGTTCTATCTTCTCTACTTAATTCAAAAAAATTTTTATTTTCTGTAGGTAATAAATTATTTTCAGAATCTACGGCTATCGTACTATTAGATAAAGGAGTATCTAAACCTAATTCAGAAGCCTCATCACCTGTATCTGTTACAGTAAGATTAGAGAAAGACTCTCCAGGTAAATCATCTGAAGGAGACGAATTCTGGACAGATGTTATCCCTTCCGGATTCTGATCACTTAATACTAATTCATTCCCTGTTAAAGATAAAGTAACCATATTTTTTAAAATAACTTTGTTAAAATTATAATAGTATTCCATTATATCTAGATTTAGTAAATTTAAAATTATTAAAAAGGAATTTTTTAGAAATTTAATTAAATTTATCTGTTTAAATAGAAACTTAATAAATAGATTATCAACTAAAACCTTTATTTTTAATAAAAAAAATAAATATCCAATCACTATTAGTAATAAAGTTAGATGGATTATGAAAAAAGGAATTAAGTAATTAACATAAGTTATATCATAACTAGTTATATTTATATTCGATATGTTTCCTAAGTGGCATAAATAGGTAAATATTATAATGAACTTAGAAATAAAATTTTTTATTAGAGATATAATTACTATATTAGAGAATTTATTAATTAAAACTGAGGATATGGAACTATCTAGATAAGAATCTAAAACTAAACTAAGAATATAGATCACATTTATAAATAATATAAAATATTTATATCTAGATATCAGATAGTATAGGATATTATAAACTGTTTTTAATATTTTTTTACTTAGAGTTAAAAAGAAAATAGTATATCTGTTTGTACTTAATTTTGTAGATATTTTTTTTACATTTTCTTCATTACCCTTACTAGTTTGAAAAGTTGTTCGATAGAATTGTAATATTAGAATTCGATTTAAATTAGCCAATCTAGTTTGGAAAGAATAAGCTTTACTTAAGAAAGTTTCAGTTAAAAAGTATTTAGAGATAAATTTTACTAGAAGTTCTAAAGAGATCCATATGGATTTTTTTAATATATCGATATTAGTGTTTATTAATTTAACCATATTTTATGTGAGTGTTTCGATTTACTTAAATTTCCTATAATCATTTTTATTTGTAATTTATAAAAATACCGCAGTAAATGTAAGTAATTATTTCGTATTTATTATCTGTATTTGTTATCTTTTGTTATCTTTCTGTTAATATTATATATTATATTTAAAGATATTTTAATTTTATCTTATTCTGTAAAATATTTTTTTTTAATAATTTTTTTCTTACTCTATAAATACAACTATGGGGGGTTAAGTATATAAAGTTATATTTATAACAATATTTGAAATAAATTTTATAACATTCCGGTATTAACTACGTTAATATTCTTATTTATATAACTAGAATTAATATTATACAAGCTTTACTATTATATAGTACAGAATACGACACTCAAAATTTATTGAGATGAAAATTATTCAGAAAAATTTAATTATTTATTGTACTAGTGATAGTAAATCATTAGCTTTAATAGGATGGGATTGAAATTTAAGAATTTAATTAGGTAAAGTCGGCGTGGATAGCCCCTTTTTTAATACCTTTGATTAATCGTTTAAATATTTTTCTTTCCAATATTTTTAAAGAGATAAATATTAATTTATTATATTAATAATTATTATTGAGAAGCTGAATCTACCCATATTAAGAAATCTTGAGGAGATACGGCTTCTACTACTATAGGCATAAATCCATGCCAAACTCCACAAATTTCTGAACATTGACCATAGAAAGTACCTGGTCTTTCTGTTAAGAAAGAAACTTGATTTAATCTACCAGGCACACCATCTAATTTCAGTCCTAAAGAAGGTACTGCGAAAGAATGGATTACATCAGCACCTGTTATAATTAATCTAATATGACAATCTACAGGAATTATTAGTTTATTATCTACATCTAATAATCTGAATTGACCTAATTCTAAATCTGATTCAGGTATCATATATGAATCAAAATCAATAGATTCACCACTATCTGTTACAAAATCCGAATATTCATATGACCAATACCATTGGTGTCCTACTACTTTAATAGTTAATGTAGGTGAAATTACTTCATCCATTAAATATAATAATCTGAATGAAGGAAAAGCAATAGCAATTAAGATTAATGCTGGTGTTATTGTCCAGATTAATTCTAATACAGTTCCGTGAGTTAAGTATTTATGTGCTATAGGATTTCTTTTTGAGCTATAGTAATATACTATAGAAAATATTCCCCAAGCTACTGCGAAACAAGTTACAACTAAATAAAATCCAATAGTGTTATGTAATGTTACAAGTCCTGTAAAACCTGGTGCAGCACTATCTTGGAAGCCTAATTGCCACGGTTGTGGAGCATCGTTATAAATTGTATTAAAAATTGAAAGATATAAAGACATTTTTAATTTTTAATTCTCAATCTTAATTTACTGTTTCCTCTTACAATAATTTTTATTCTATTTAGAATTTTTTATTCTTATAGCTATTCTCCCTTACTCTCTCCTATCTAACTTGAAGTCAGGGTAACACAGTAGTGAAAAAGGGAGATATCTTCATATTAAAATAGAAGAAAATAAAATGATTTAAATCATAAAGTACGATTTTATCCTATCCGTCTATTCTTTTTCAAATATAAAAAGTAAACAATCAAGAATGGATTAACATAGTAAGTTCCTCACTAGAAAAATACTCCACTAGTGATAGAAATATGAATAATAGCTAAGATGTATTATAAAATATTATGTGTTAAATAACAGACCTATTCTAAAAAGGGATAGAAATTAGGGTAAGGTATATAGTCAAATTATTATTATATATAATTTTTATTATTTGATTCATTACTATTTATATATAATTATATAAATAAATCACATTTTACAAACAACCTGTAAGAGCTAAATGCATGGTGCAACTCATTATGTTTCAACCTTTCCAAGTATATATTTTTCACCCTCTTCACCTTATTTTTCCCCTGAGAGACTTTTAAGCCTTTAAAAAGCCGGTTACAGTTATAATTCCTATTATAGAACACCCCTTTTTACAATAGTCTACACAACTATTAATGAAGGAAGAAAAATAAAAAGGCTAGTAACAAACCCCTAATAAAGAAAAGTGTGGAAAGGTAGTAAGCTAACTAAGTTTAAGACAGAATAAATCTCTCAAGAAGAAACTTACAAGACTAGCAAAGAATTTTAATGAAATGGATTCTTCTAGTTGTTTAACCGACAAAATAAAGTTAAATACCTAAAGGAGTGTGGCAGCTAGTATACAGAATGATGATATAATTTCCCCTTTAATGAAATTAATTCATTTACTAAAACAATTGAGTACACTTGCATCTTAAGATTCATCTTTGTGTATTCTTATAATATATTATATAAAATGTATTATAATCTCTTTTAGTTATTATATTTAACTAACTATTAAAATAAAAATGAATTAATTTTAATAACTAACCACAGACTAGAACCAATTATACTAATAATAGATACAATTAATTTTCAATAATTAGCGTGAAATTATAATATTAATAATCACATAGATGATCCTTTAGATGTATTAAGTATATTTAGCTACTCACTAATATTATACAATGATAGGATTATCACTATTATGTTAGTATAAAAATAGTTTAGTAATTTATATTTGTAGAAGAAAGATCTTGTTTTTCATTAATAATATTTAGATTTATTTTTAAATGAAAGTTTATTATAGACGGTTTTGTTTCATTTATTAATCTTTTTTAAAAAGGAAATATTTTACTAAAAAAGAACTTAAATCATGTAATGGCTATAGAGGTACTTGAGTTTATAAACCATTAATTCTTTTTTTAATAAAGCGTATTTTATCATTATAAACGACTTTATTAATACTTTAAATTACTTTATTTTCACGAGCCCTTCCAGATTCGAACTGGGACCACCTTAATTGACAATTAAGTACTCTACCTGTTAAGCTAAGGGCCCTTAAAGATACTTATTTTAATCTTAATATATTAAAATTATTTCTGGGGAAATCTTAATATTAAAGTAGCAAAGTAAATTTTTATTACCTTACTTAAATATTTATGTTCCTTTCCAAAACAGGAGGGACGAAAAATGTAATTATTTTAGAAAGTGTAGTCAAACTTCCTTCATAGTCAAAGGAAGTTGAGAAGGGTGGGGTTATATTAATATAACAAAGATTAATTCAATGATATTTGTATTTTATTAAGTGGTTAATTTAGAAATTAAAAAAACTTTTGTCCAGAAGATACTGTAATACTATATGCACCTCTTTTGTTTTTATTAGTATATTTAGCTACATCTAGATAATTAATTTTTCCAGTTGCTACTGCTCCTCTTTTTATTGTTTTTACAGTTTTTCTAGGAACAATTTTATTATTTAATAATCGTCCCGCCACTTTAATATTAATACCAGATAAGTATGCAGGTATATTATTAAATTTATTAGTTTTTGTACTACTGAATTTTTTATTTTTAAGAACAGCTTTACCAAATAATTTTTTAGCAATAATTCTTAATTTAATTCTATTAATCATAATAGCCAAGAAGTTAGCTAGAATATTACTATCATTATAAGGGTAATGTAACCGTATTAAATCTAATTCAACAGGTTTTTTAAATAGATTACTTAAAATTTCACATAATTTTTTAAATTTATCAGGAAAAATTTTAGTAATATTGAAAAGATATAATTTTCTTAATTTTACTCTACTGTTAATATTAAATTTTCTAAATTTTCTATAAAGTAGTTTGATTTTTCTTCTTCTTTTTTTCCATGTTAAGTCAAATCTTAAATTTTTTCTTCGTTTATTTTTTAAATTATAAATTTTTTTAGATTTCATAATATTTGGAATAAATAAGTAATAAAATAATTGAATTATAATTTTATTAGATGTAAAAACTAATACAGGTTTACTAATTAAACAATACATAGATTTAAATGAATAAGCTAATAAATGATAAATATCTTTAATAAGTTTATTAGTTTCATTATTAAATGCATATCCTATTATATTAGAATAATATATAGATATACCGTTTTTAGGTATATTATATTTACTAATTGCTTTTAAATACTTATTAATAATTGGATATTTAGAATTATTATTATCTGCTAAAGCAGTATTTCCATAAACTATAGAAATTGGATTAGAATCTATAGAAATTGATTCAGTTTTATAATTAAATTCTTTATTTTCAATTATAGAATTAATTGTATGTTCTATTTGAATTTTGTTTGTTTTATTTACTGATTTAAATATTTTATTTATTACTAAATTTTTATAATTCATTTCTCCTGATCGATCCACTGACTGATTAGAAGTTGTATAATTTAATTGTTCACTATCTTTAACATTAGAATTAATTAGATTGTAATTAAAATTACTATTCTTATTATTAATATTAGTATCTAAATATAATAAAGAAGTATTTCGTAATAAATCTAAAACTTTATTATTATTGTTAATTTTATTAATTAATAATTTATATTGAGCAATTTGATAGTCTAAATCATTTATAATTTCTTTTCCAAGTTCTATTAAATCTTTATTATTTACTATATTATTACTTATTCTTTTTCTTGAAATTTTATGAATAAATAACGCTTTTCTAAATCCTATGTCAGTAAATATATCTTTTCTATTTCTGAGAGGTGTTTGTATATTATACATACCTTTTTTTAAATAACTAACAAATAACGTATCACTTTTTTTAGTGATTGATTTTCTCTTATTAATATTAATTTTAGGTAATACAATTTTTGTGTCTAAAAAAAATAATTTGTTTACACGATTAAAGAATATTGATATTTTAGTATCTAATTTATATATTTTATCATTTTTGATATTTAATATTAAATTTAATTTATTTTCATGTAATAAAAAGCTTTTTAAATTTAGATTATATAAAATTATTCCTTTAATAAATAATTTTAATACTTGATTAGTTAATTTTTTATTTAAATTAGTATGAGAATGCAATCCTACTCTCTCATTTAATAGTAAATTAGAAGATGATTTATTTAGAATATAATTTTTATTATTTTCTTCAATTTCTTGAAATTTTTGTCTAAGTATAGGAATTCGGAATAAAGGTAAAATTCTTCTATCTATAGATAATCTTTGCAGATTATTATCTGGAATCAAAGATTGGTTACCTTCTAAATATTTATTATTGGCCTGTGTAAAGTTTAAACTAAGGGTAGAATTTTTATTTTTTACTTTATTTGTTATCATAATCATTTTTATGTTTTTTTAATTAAATTTTAATATTTAATTCGATGTTATTTTAATTAAATGAAATTACCTAAATATAATTTATACTATATTTTTTCAATACTGATTCTATAAAATAGAATCTCTTCATTTAATATATTTCTCAATTTCACCTACTATTTTTAATCTATTTTCTATTTAAAACAGAGGAAATTATAGGTGAAGAATATAAAACTATGATGTTATGTATTGATAGCTCATTATTACATATTCTTATATTAGGATACTTTATTATATAAACTGAGGAATATTTTTCTAAGTATATAATATCACCTTTTTAGATATAAAACTTAGAATAGCTAATATTACTTACTTATTAATTATGGTATCGATTTTTACGATATTTTCTTTCTCTTTCAATTGAGACCCATTTTTATTTAGTTTTAAGATTCAAAGTTAGAATCAAAATTAATTATAAATCGTAATTTTATTTATAGTATCCTTAGTAAAAAAATAACTAATTTTCTTAGCTCTTCTTTTAAAAAATTAAAAATAATTTTACTAACTTAAAAACTATTAAATGTTAATATTGGGAGAATATATAGAAAGGAAATATAATTGAGTAAATGTCTATGTTATATTGTAATTTAATTACACCTATGAATTAGATAAAAAATATCTGTAATAAATATATAATTATTATTTGATAAATAATGGTTAACTTAAAATATTAAAAATTTTTATCATTTTGTTTTGGATTAAAAAAAGTATTGGGGGTTAATATAAATATAAAATTTATAAGTTATTTACCTAAGATTGTAAAGGTAACATTTTGAAAGCATGGAATGGTATAGGGCTAGCTAAAGTCCATTCTAAAGTATTAGTAGATTGAGTTTCATTGTTATATTGAGCTTCGCTTGTAAAGTAAGAAGGAACAGCCCAAGGGTTATAAGAGCTAACACTTTGGTTAGCAAATATATCAAATATAATATAACCGAATAAAACAGTAGCTACCACTGATACTAAAGAACCGAAACTAGAAATTGCATTCCATCCAATAAATGCATCTGGATAATCAGGTATTCTTCTTGGCATACCCGCTAAACCTAAAAAGTGTTGAGGGAAGAAAGTTAAATTTACCCCAATAAATAGTGTCCAGAAGTGAATTTTACCTAAGAAATCGTTGAAATTTCTACCTACAATTTTAGGAGCCCAATAGTAGAATCCAGCAAATAGTGCAAATACAGCACCCATAGATAGTACATAATGGAAGTGAGCTACTACATAGTAAGTATCGTGGAAAGCTACATCTAATGAAGCATTAGATAGAACAACTCCAGTTAATCCACCTATAGTGAATAAAGCTATGAATCCTAATACGAATAATAATGGTGTATTATATCTTAAGCTACCTCCGTATAAAGTAGCTAACCATGAGAAGATTTTAATACCAGTTGGCACAGCAATAACCATAGTAGCTGCTGTAAAGTAAGCTCTTGTATCCACATCTAGACCTACTGAGAACATATGGTGACTCCATACTAAGAAACCTAATATTCCAATAGAGAACATAGCATAAACCATCCCTAAGTAACCGAATATAGGTTTACCTGAGAATGTAGATACAATATGACTTACAATACCAAATCCTGGGATAATTAAAATATAAACTTCAGGATGACCAAAGAACCAGAAAAGATGTTGATATAAAATAGGATCACCACCTCCTGCAGGGTCATAGAAACTAGTATTAAAATTTCTATCTGTTAATAACATTGTAATAGCACCGGCTAATACAGGTAATGCTAATAATAATAGTATAGCTGTAACAAAAATAGCCCATACAAATAAAGGTAATTTATGTAAAGACATACCATTAGTTCTCATATTTAAAGTTGTACTTATAAAATTAATAGCACCTAATAGAGAAGATACCCCAGCAAGGTGTAGACTGAAGATAGCTAGATCAACTGATCCACCTGAGTGTGATTGTATTCCAGCTAAAGGAGGATAAACAGTCCATCCTGTTCCAGCTCCATTTTCTACTAATGAACTTAGTAGTAATAAAATTAATGAAGGTGGTAATAACCAGAATGAAATGTTATTTAATCTAGGGAAAGCCATATCTGGACTTCCACAGTGGATAGGTAAGAAATAGTTACCGAATCCACCCACTAAACCAGGCATTACCATAAAGAAGATCATAATGAAGGCATGAGCTGAAATTATTACGTTAAATAATTGATGATCTCCTTGTAAAAATTGAACTCCAGGAGAAGACAATTCTAATCTAATAAGAACAGAAAAAGCTGTTCCTATCATTCCTGCAAATATTGCAAAAATTAAATAAAGAGTTCCTATTTCTTTAGCATTGGTAGAATTTAACCAGTTCAA